TTTCTTTCATCTCCTCTTTGGATGGGATTAAGGATATAATTCCTCTTAGGCTATTAAGGATAGGAATTCACCCAAAGGTCCCTCAGGGATAAATTTATTATACTCTTATCGCGGGAAGGAAGTTATAGGGTAAGACTAAGTAGAGTCTATAGCCCCCATAGGACCAATAGACTGAACTAGTGATATAGGAACAAGTAAGATTGTCTTTTCTTCTGGGTAAAGATGGTATTCTTCTTCCTTGATCTTCGAGGCGAGGCATATTCTTATGTCGAAGAAGGAGGAAGTGTCTCCATTTCCGCTCATAGAACCCGGAAAAAAAGAATATACCGTCGGACCAAGGATGCGATGTGAGAAGCGTAGGTCGGAGTAGCAGGAGTATGCGACAAGCAGTTGCATGTTCGCTGTGGGAGATCTTCTGTAACGAGATGAATTAGAACACTTTGAATCCTCGCGGATATAGCGTGTGTGCCACGAGTGCTCTGTCTTCGAAAAGGCAGAATGCTTTTATAGAATCCGATGTTTCGGAATAGAATACGCTGTGTGTCCTAACCAGATGCCGTGGGGCGATAAGGGGTGCTTTATCTAAACTAGGCAGGATAACTTGGCTAACTTTCCTACTCTGATAGCATCTCTGAACGGCAGGTACCCTCAACCGCCGTCACGAAGGAATACATCTATTAAGTGGGAAAGAGCCCTCGTAAGGCCTCATTCATCTCTTACCCGGCAAAGGCCTCTCTCATCCCTTGCTTATGCTGAATCGAGATTTTCTTGGTCTTCTTTGACCCTCGGGGGGATTCTTCTCTTATCTGCTCTTCCCGCTGTTCTCTTTTCTGCTGTTGGATGCAGGGCTACTTTTTTCTTTTTCTTTCGAGAGGGGAATCATAGCATAGTTTCGTAGCCAAGTTAAAGACGTGCCAACTTTTCCTACTCTTTCTTAAGCGCTGGTTCTGCTTTCACTAGATTCTGTTCTTTTTCACACATCCGTTTCTAGTGGACTGATTTCTAGGGCTAGAAAAGAAAGGGAGAAGTCTTAGCCTTAGCGGAGTCACTTCCAGATTCACTTCTTTTTTAGGGAAAGAAGCCGGCGCAATCTCCTTAAGAAAAGCGCTTCTTGCTAATGTCCTTAAAAGGAGAGAAGGAACCTGAGGGTATCAATCAACAAGAAAGTAATGAAAGAGAGAAGATGGTGCTATTCCCTTAGCTAGCTTGGACTAGGAAGAAGGAATTTTCTCTAGAACAGAACCCTTGGTTGGGCTAGGAACCCGAGAAAGGAGAATGTTCAAAGCGATACGATAAGAGAACAGGTCTTTTCGGATAAGCTGTTGCCGCTCTTCTGTTAGAGCTCTTTAGTCCCATCCCTACCAAAAAAGATCTCCCCTTAATGAAAAGGGAGCGAGTGACTCTCGTCTCGGTGTTCTCGAAAGGGAATTCTTTGACCGGCGGGTGCGAATCGGTAGCTGTTAAACTAGCTCTGGCTTGTTGACTGCTTGACTTTTTTTTAGCTTTTTCGTGGGGCATGGAAGGAGTTGATCCTCGCACCGAACTCTAAGCGCTAGTTGAACCTTCTTCGGTCTCTTTCAGCGGCGGGGAGCTTTCTCTCTTAAAGATGGTCTTCGTTGCGCTTTCCTCTGACAGTTATGCCCCAAATGAGGGCGCCCTAGCTAGTTCAAGTTCTCCCAATTGAAACTCGTACCCAAGACTAGAAGGGAGGAATGAGGGCAAAGTCCTATCTTAAAATGGGTCACTCGCGGTAGTCTTAGCTTTTCCTTTAACATAATAGACTCTGAACGCTGTTCATGGCACGGTTAGCGGTGAAAAAGAATAGCGATTGTTGAATCAGTTTGCTCTTTCGACTGTGATTGCTCTTGTGAAGCTCTGAGGTGGTTCGGCTACCTTTAGGAGTGAAGGGGAGTTGAGTCTTATTTGCAGTGTGAGCTTTCCAGGGTCCAACTTTCAATCGAGTGAATAGCAGGCTTGTAGTTGAATCGAGATTTCCTTGGTCTTCTTTGACCCGAACCCGAGGGTGACATTGTCAGCTGTTCACTCGTCTTTCTGTGCTTCGCTTTCCCTTGTTCAAATGGTAGGGCATGGTTAAGCTTGTAGTAGGTAGGCATAGAGTAGAAGAAAGTGATCGATCGAGATAAGATTTCCACCAGATGCCAGAAAGAGGAAGACAGAAGCAAGAGTCCCCTATCAGGTAAGGCGAAATCTGAGTTCATCGCCGGAGACTTTTATCTAGGGTAGTTCAAATCAAAGAGTTCAAGATATGCGGATTAAGCGAGTTCAGCCGTGGGCAAAAAGAATGAAATGCTCGTACACAAGCCAAGGGATGAACTTCATTCTGGTGTCATAGAATAAGGGGTCTCATCAATAAATGAGATTCCCACAGAGCGGTAACTAAAACAAGGAAGAGCTATTAGCTTGTCGGCGTAACGAAAGAACTATCGGATGGTAGGCCTTAACTAACTGCTTCCATACTTAGAGAAGGATTTGCTGCTTTCACAAGAATTAGCCCAAAAAGGAGAAAACCAAAACTCTTTCTTTAGTGGCCCAGCCAAGAATCATCGATTTTGTTTGGAGTTCCCATCTCTTCCTTGTAAGCAAAAAAGCCCTATTAGTCAAGCTTTCCTAAAAGTAAGTGGCACGTTCCAGGATATCCTCGTAGAAGGGAAGAAGACTTGCTGCCAAAATCATAAAAGGCGCTTCTGTCTTTAAAGGGAGTTCACCGAGGATGAGAATCGGTAGCTGTTAGAATAGTAGTAGCGGTGTGACTTTCTTCTTGAAAAGACTGCTTGACTTGCTTTCCTTGGCTAGAAGGTAGTGAGTGCATTGATGCAGAGAAGTTGGAATATAGTCAGTGTGCCACGAGTGACTCCTTTTGTTGTCGATTTATTGTACTCTGTCTCCTCCCAGGAAGGATCAGATACAGATTATCTCGTCTTGGTGGTTTGGGCATAGGGAAAAGGCTTATCTGCTGTTGTCGACTCTGAACGAATGCTTGAATCAGTTTCATTAAGAAAAGCGAAAAAGACCAGGCAAGCCAATCCACGCGGTCAAGCCATAGTCATTCCAGGTGGTTCACCCACCAGTCAAACCACACCCTCTTTGTTAGCAGGTTCAGTCGAAGGCCTTTCTCACGAGTGTGAGCCTGGTAGTTTAACAGTAATTCAATTCTCACTTTCAATAGGTACTCAAGATAGAAGCAAGAATAAAAGAAGTGGGTTATAGCCTCTCCTTTCCTTGAACACTGGCGGGTTTGAAGCAAGCCTTTGAAAGAATCGATTTTCAGGTATCGGTATTCTCAAATCCATGTTCCGGAAAGACAAAGAGGAGAGCGATTGTGAATACCGGGAATCTAATGAAAAGAAAAACCAGATTAAAGAAAAAGCAAAGAGGGGAAGCGAGCGAAAAGAAAGAATCTCAGTTCCGATCAAATAGTACGTTTTGAGCTGTAGGAGCAGGGCAACTTCGCGTACTGATAGTGGGCTTTGTCTTCTTCCTTGCCCTTTTCAGAGCAACAACACCAAAAGGAGTCAAGCAAGCGCTAACCTCTATGATAGCCCAAAGAGAAAGTCAAACATTCCGCTTGAAAAAGATCTTCTTTCTGGGCGGGATCAAACAATTCTCTTTTCGAAGCCAAAAGGCTTGCGGGTGATTCGAAGAGATATGCCAATATAGCTTCAGTGGATCTAGTGGGAATGAGATTCTATGCCCAAGTCAGTCTCTTAAGAGTCAAGCTTGCCTAACCGCAGAAGTAGGACCGAGGACCAAGAGCTCGGGAAATCAAGATAGGGCATCCAGCTTTGCCGTAAGAACACTTACTTCGAACAAAGAAAGGCCGGGTGGTCTGGCTCCAGGTGTGCCCCTGAGAGAGTATCCCCTTGGAAGGGCTTACACATATAGGGGATAGCTGCGCGTACTTTAATTCATCATGGAAGAGGAGCAAAAGAATAGCCTAAGGTGAACTAGAGTTGAATTGAAAGACTACTTCTTGATGATTTAATCAGTTTATTTTCGAGTCTCATAAGGAAAAGAGATGTTCGGCAAGGAAACTGGCAGTGCTTCCAAGATAGATAGTTGTTGCCACGGATCATAGTGCATTGGCCATGACGCGGGAAGTAGTACGTACATTGGTTCAGAGGTGGGGCCCCAGTGCAGCTCTCAAAGGTGAAGATCTTTTGTCAAGGGCTCAAGCGCAAAGAATTATCCTCCTGCTTCTTCTTTTTGCTCTTCTTCAGGCGAGATCGAATGGATGAATCTTCCTTCGCCCGAAGGCCAATTAGCCGGAATTAGTGAAGAACAAGAAGAAGCTCTTGCCACTGTCGTCGTAACCGCAGTTGGAGGATCGTTATTACCAGCGCATAAGATAACTATAAATTTTCTTCTTAGCATAAGATTTGGTACTCTTTAGAAATAAATAGTTCAAAAGTACTCCTCCCCCGTAACGCAAGCCGGACATTTTTTATTCAAGGATCCCACCTCAGCAGCTTCCTTCTTAGGATTATCCCCTGAGGCAAGCATTAGCACACCAACAGCTTCTATTTAGGTTGTAGGATAAGATGCGGAAATTAATACCCTAGATTAGGAATCGATAAGTCAAGAAAGAATGAGCGGGACAGACTGCCGAGTGAAAAGAAATAACAAGTATTGCCTAGATAGAACAAAACAATCCCCTTCTTTCTGCTCTCTCTTGATCTATTTCACTCAGGAAATAAGGTAATCTTTATCCTGGAGGTAGGACGAAACCCCACTTCGACACGAGGAGAGCTAGACCGAGGCAGGACGAACCACGGCTTGCCGAAGACCGAAGACAACGCCAGGTTATTAGAGGGGCGCGGACTACTTCCTGTTTCGACAGTACCTTCCACAGAACAAAAAACATGATACTTAGGACGCATCTTAACACACTTGCAGCAAACAGATGACTGAACTGAAGGAGAAAATCGAAGAAAAAAAGGATTGCTTCTTTATTAAATAGAACCTTCAAACAACAACAATGATATGATACGGAAGTCGCACAGAACCATGAAACAACAACTCAAATATAAGAACAATAAGAATCAACGAAGGAGCACCTAGCCTAGGAAGAAGAACATATAGAGGCGGCGGACATTAGACAAATAAAAGCAACAAGCCCTTGCACTGTAGAGGCTTCCTTCCCATAGGATACAAAAGCCAGGTCTTTTTGCGCCTTTGGACTTTCGCCTTTCTCCTGGTATGAGCTCGATTTCCCTTCGCCTGGCGGCTTCAACTGCCCTCTTAATCGCTCGTTCCCCATATCCAATGGTTGAGGAAGGGAAGTCCGAACCCCAGACATATACATATCATACCGTACCGTTGATTGCAACTACTTATTATATAAGACTCAGGCAACAAGGGATTAGACCGATATCGATCGCCCGGTTAGCTACGTTCCTAGAACAATAAGTTGTTTTGATCTAGTTTGAGTACGAGTTTCCATTGTTTGCAATCCCAAGCCAAACCAGGCCCAAGTAGGCCCAAGCCCGCCTAATCGATATGCCCCACAGATCTGGAGAGGGACGAAAGGTTCGTTTAGCGGGGCCCCGTCTTTTTGGTATAAAATGTAGCTCGTTGTGGTTGTGTGTCAAGCACGGACCTTCCTGCCTAAAAGTAAGTCGGTTAAGGCTAAAGGCCAGACAGACTTTTCCCAGGTGAAGTCTTCACGAACGATAGCCCGGTATGGGTGGGCTGATTCAATTGGCTTAGATTCAATCCGAAGGGATATTCTCTAAAAGCAAGGACCAAAGCGGCCAAGGAAGACAACACCGTCCAAGGAACAAGAAAGCACAACAGCTAACAGCAGAGGCCAGTCTCTAATAAAGGCTGGAAGCAGGACCGCGACCGCAACTCCACTGATTGAAACTACTTCTTATAGAAGACTCAGGCACACTTCCTACTTCTTATTCCACTTGCAGGAGGCATAAGACCAAGGAGAAATGGAAGGGGTAAATTTAACATTAACCGATCCACTCATTGAGTTAATTTCCATAAACCTCAGCCAAGACGAACCCTTCCCAAGGCAGGAAGGAAAAAAGGGAGATAAAACTACCAATACACCGCATCCATCCCTTAGGACGAAGGCGTAAGCATACGGGTTACTTTCTCAATTCAGGAGGTCCACTAGCTGCTTTAGACATAACAACCAGATAAGAAGAAGTCAGTATCGGCTATATAGCAGATTAAGTCTATTCAGAAGCAAAGATCTAGCAGCTCAGGCCAGTCCGCACAAAGGAAATCTCTCACAGAACATTTTATTTAGGCAAAGACCATACCGTAGCGTTGGGAAGCTCGGGATTCGCGCCATGTATGTGGCACACAACTCCTTCTATCGATGCGAATCAACGAATCAGAGGTTTAAGCTTTGAAGCCCCTACCTTTATTTATGGGCTTTCTCGCCAACTGCTTTTAGAGAATGTCTTCTCTTCGCGAACGGCTAAGAAGTCAAATAGTTTAAATCTCGTTTTTCAAAGGAAGAGTTCATTTCCGCTGCCTAAAGGCTTCTCGGATGTTGATTGATCCTCTCACTCTATGGTAGTTCCTGAGTGAAGGCCGCTACTGAGGTAGAAAAGATCCTTTTATCGCTGTTCCTCGCCCCCGTTGCTTCGTTGCGATCCATCCTTTTATAGAATACCCTCTGCTAATGGTCTTGGGAGGGAGCCCGTCATATAGAGTGGATGAAGCCATAAGCCTGGGAGGTTTTATTATCTCCCTTTTTTCACTCATATCTACTTGTAGCTGATGGTCCTTATTTGCCTCGTTTTATCCGATAATTTCCTCTGTCTCCGTTTGTGCTGATGCTCCTTTTGTCTATTCTTTTTATTATTATTAAATGTGTTCTATGCTAGCTGCTCTTCTTCGTCAAGGCATCCTAGAGCCAGTAGCTCCGATAGTTCAATCAGTTAATGTGCATCATCCGACTTTAGCATTAGCTCTGTCTCTATCCTTGGGCTAAGGGCCCATAGACCGTACTTATTTCGTTGAGGTAGCTTACTTAGGATGATTAAATCGTACAAGAACTATGGCAGCCAAGAGCGCTGCTTATTCTCCTTCGCGTACCTGATGACTTTGCACGAAATGGGATTGAGCTTTCCTTTTCGATTCGACCCATGCTTTGGTTTCGCGAACTGGCCTGGCTTGTCTCTTTAAGCTGGTACCGACCCTCCACTGAAAGGCTCCTTCAAGCAGGAAGTCTTATCCCCTCGGATCAGTCCGGAAGTCTTTGGCGAGTACTTCAGCTCCACAGGACACAGGAAATCTATGATAAAGTACAAAGACTGCCACACAGATTGGACTTCCCGTAGCTCCACTCAACTCAATGGCAGCAGAGTCGTGAACAAGAGCAGTTGGGAAGACTCTTTGCACATTAGCTTCATCAGACGAAAGAGGGTGAAAGGCCCACTACTTGATCAGGAAGATTCACCATTAGCAGTGCTTACGACTTCATTCATGGCCTATTTTTTTCTTTCGATTGCTCTTATCCCGGGGATTCCCGCCGTTGATTGTCCTTTTGGGTATACCTCCCCGAAGGGGATAACAGATCTATTCTGACTAGGCGATACTCCTGCATCTTCTTAGTGTGCAATGATAAAGCGTTGATTGAGTAGTTCTGGAGCGAAAGTCTTTATAGTTAGGCAGAGAGTGGGTAATCTAATCCCTCTTCTTTATAAAGAATCTAGCAGTTCCGCGTTGTAGCTCTTCGGTGTGGATCCCGCTTTGGTGGAACCATCCTAGAGAAAATGTTCTCTTGAGTCGTAGTCTAGCTACCTTGAGGTTTTGCTTTCTAGAGAGCCTTCCTACTCTCTACTATAACTATAAGTAAGGTCGGTCAGCCTCGTTGTATCTAAATGTCCTATCTCCGTATGTATTCTTGAGGTTCCTTCTTCAGCCTCGACAGTAAGCTCTGAGTTTTTTCTCTTTTCACGGCTCTTGGCAGACTTTCTTTGGCAGTCAGAGTTGTGGGTTAGCTCACAAGGTAGTTCAGTCCCCTCTTTAGATGGCACGCCCTATACTATCTTTTCACTCCTAGCTCCTTTAGGTCAGGAAGTCCTCTGGGTATGGGTAAAGGTGTCTTAAAGCAAATCGCTCTTGGAGCTGTGTCTATGTTAATTGTTGATCCTAAAGCCCCTATCTTCTTCCTAGGCTCTCTATCCGCTTCTGAGCTCTCTACCTAAGGCGCTTTTAAGCCCTCGGTTTGCTGGTCTGGAAGGGGGTAGTAAGGGCGTTAGAGAGTTGAGGCAGTCCCCGCTTCAGAAGTATAAATCTTCGGATTATGCTAATTTTGAGTTGGGTAAATAAATATTATTAGATAGAAATTTTCTTTTCTTCAATAGCGCACCAAATGCGCGCAAAGGCGGAGGGTAGGGTGGAAAGAGAAGTCAAGGTATCAGCATCAGCTAGAATAGATGGTGACGGATATCAAATGGATAGTAAAGATGATTCACCACCAGATGACTTGCAGCAAGGGAAAAAACCTCCCGATTATAACAGTGGGCCTCGCCCGTCTACTACTCGACCTTCAGTAACTACAGTTAGCAGGGACTGGGGATCCATCCAATCAAAATCCAATAGCTTACTGACTTGCTTGGGTCATCTAAGAGGTAAGGCTCCCCCGATCGACCCTAACTCTCATTCTAAAGAATTCTGGAGCTAAAGGAGTTCCCTAGCCCTTCAAGTTTACATGCTGATCCCTCTATGATGGCATTCTTCTTCCTTTCTTCCTCTCCGACTTGACGATATTATTCTTTCAGAAGCTAGTGATTAGCTGAGGCTGACAGTATCGTATCCCGGCAAAGGGCTGACTCCACTACTTAAGATTGTCGAATCGAATCTACCTTCTATGACCTAGCTTCTGGTATTTGAACCAGTTACGTTACGTCGATTGCTGAACCTGACTTGACTTTGACGCGTTGGCTTTGGCTTGTCCTATATCTTAATTAATCGGAAGAGTCAGTGGCTATCCTGCGCTCAAGAGGAAGAACTCAACTTTTTGCAAAGCAAGGGGCATCGCTCTAATCACTTATGTAATAACCTTCCTTTTGAATGCCGCCGGTTGTAACCTTTATAGCGATAGCTAGTCAAAAAAAGCTCTTTCGATCAGAAAAGAAAGAGCTTTCCCCTAATCTCTACTACTCCCGTCAAGCAATAGACCTAAGACCCCTTTGCTGCAGTAAGGAAGAACCAAAGTAGTTAACCGAGTCGTGGGCGGCAATGCTTGGGCAAGAGAGTCAATCCGTGTTTAGTAGAGTGCCCTCTGATCCTTCGATTGAGGATAAAGAGTCCGAGTTCCACTAATCATAATAACCACCTTGCTTATGGGGAAATGGGGCTTCCATTACTTGCTTCAATTGCATTTATTTATCCTTATCCTTTCTGGCTTGTGCCTAATCTTCTAAAGATCAACCGCGAGTCAAAGAACTCCTCTTTCGTAGTACACTTCTTTTATTTTATTGAATTTACTTTAAAAGGTGTGATGGTCTCGCCAATGAATTTCCTCGTTAACAGCAGGATCTCTTCCACTTCTTGCTGAATACCTTTTCTTGCTTCCTCCAATAGGCAATAGGCCATCCTCTCCTAAGGAAGTACTTCAATGAAGGCATCGAGTTCTTTCACCCCTTAAGTAAGGCTCATCCATCGCTCGGGATGGAGGTTGCTTTTTCTTGGCTGTAAGCTGCTTTCTTAGTTGTAGAAATCCATCACTAGTCTTTCACAACGAATAGACACCAACCATCATATGTGAATACGGTACGTACTGCTTGCCCTCTTCTCTTGCTTTCCATTTTTCGTAATGTGCATTTAAGGACTTTTTCCCTTGTATAGACTCTTTCATAGAGAGAGATGAGTGAGAGAGCCGACCGGACCTCTAATAAGCCAAATTTTCCTTCACTGCAACAAAGGCTTACCCCACAGATTCGCCATCAGCATATCCATAAGTACTTTAAAAGTCTGCAATCGGTACTGTACTTTAAGGCTTCAATCGGTAACTTAATTACGTCTGAAAGATGGCACTCCTTTCATAAGAACTCCCTTCTGATATTATAAGGAGGCATTAGTTAACCCGGTGTATTCGTAGCGATAAGGCCACTAAGGTCCACCCCCGATTCTTTTTCTGTTACGAAAAATATGTCCTCATCCTCGGCCAGAGGTACCTCTGCGATCCATAGCCCTAGAAAAGTGAAAGACTCTCGGTGTAAAGACTCTCAGCTAGTCGGGAAAACCCCTCTATATTTTCAAGTCCCATTCCATTGGTCGGCTCCCTCAACAAGGGGTTCGGAGATGAACTAGGGTTCACAATGAGAGAATATGTAGACCTTGTTAGCGGTACATCATCAGGAATAGATGAAAACTATTCGAAGACTGAGTACAGACGGAATTCGCCCTTGGGCAAGCAAGAAGAAGGTGTCCTCTATGCCTCCAATTGATGTGAGGGAGATAGGGATCCCGCCTTAGCATGCAAGAGTTAGGCGAAGGGCTTGTATAAATCGAGTTGAGTCAAGACTAGCAGCGAGATGAAAAAGTGCTCTGTTTAGGTCTTTCTCTCTCAGTTTCTGATCACTAGCAAGACTGATGTTTCAGCCACTACTGAACTGAAAGAAAGGTCTTTGATTCCCCTCTTCTCATAAAACCCGTCAGTCCACTGGTAGTTCACCTGGCACCACTCAGAAATCTCAAAAGTGGTGTCCCTATCATAATAAGTCAACTTCCCATTCAGATGCTTAGTGTTCGAGGCATAAGAAGAAGCAGCATCAGTGTCTCAATGTCCCACCCTTTCTTTGAACCTTGTCAATGATCGAACTTAAAGATATGAACTGAGTGCCATTTGATGAGTAACTGAGAAGAAAGGAGAGGGATATAGAAAGGATGAAGTAATAAAAGAGGAAGTCATTGCTAGTAGTAACGACTTGTTACGATCCATTGGTTCATATAGAATCCATGTCCTAGGTGTATCAAAAAACATTCTTTTCGCTAAGCGTATATAATAAAATAGAGTGAAAGGGTCCACCTCGAAGGGGTACTAACTAACAGCTGAGTCCTCTCCGAACCGCAGGAGATAGTTGCCCATCATACGGCTCACCAACTGAACTTGCCTCTATGGGAGGCTCGCTCCGGGCAGGTTCGGATCACTTACAATACACAGCTCTACAAAGGAAGGGGTTGGGTTAGGAACGTTTTCAATATGATTCTTTTTCCGTATTTGTTCGATGAGAAATGCGAGTCTGTTTTGTCCACTTTCTACATCCCCCTCTATAAAAAGAATCAAAAAGTAAGGCGAGCTTGCTTTCTTATTCCCGTGTTCGATCTCTTCCATCTCTGCCCCGCTCGTTGTCACCTATGTTGAAGAAAGATTTTTAACCTGTAGAGAAAAAAGAGGGGCCAAGGATCTTCCTCTCAACAGTGCTTCTCGAGGCTCCACTCACTCTCCCCCCTGAATAAGTAAGGCCCCTTTAGCCTGGGCGAAGATGGGGATAAGGAATAAGGATGGAAGCCGCCTTAGCTCTGCCAGGCACTGGACAGGGGTTAGCTCTGTAAATGTGTAGAGCCAAGTGTAGTGTGGTGTAGTAGTAGGCACTTCTAGGCCCCTTCCCGGCTACTGGGTGACTCCAGTGCTTTGGGTACTACGGACCCTCTGCCATCCATTTCAGCAGAGCCGTTTCATGAGCGGGAGGGCTCAGCGCAGTTCTTTGAATCAAACGTTGAATGAAATTAATATATATATTTCATAATATATATATTAATAGAAAGATAGATCCATCCATCTATCCTATCCGATTTCTATTTTTATCTCTAAGAAAAAAAATCTTTCTATAGTTAAGTAGCGTAGCAAGAAGCCCCAAATCCTTTATTTGGCCAGGAAAGACTGCACTGCTTTGGGCCCAGGAAGCGAAGGGAATGAGCTCGGCTGCTTCTCCTCCACACTTATTTTTCTCCGTGCCCGTTCCGCATGCGCTTCGCGCGCCATTGGCGCTTTGCTCTCCTCTTATTCTTCATTGGACGGTTCGGATGGACTTCGCCGTTCTTTCCCAACTAAAAAAGAAAAGGCTTTATTACATCGAGATGCCGATTCGTTTTCCGCCCCCAATGAGATGGGGAATTGGTAACCCCCTCTTTCTACTTTTTGGCCCTTCATCTTTCTGAATCGAGGCCCGGCTCGCGTCGTTCCAACAACCGGCGGGGAGCACCTCAGTATACGATCGCGCGCAGTAACTGGGAGTCCTATTACACCTAAGGCCAACTTCAATTCACCAAACCAAGGTTCATCTCGTGTAGTGATTGTGGACTCGTACAAGGATATTGAGTAGACGGTTGATGTATCAGACTCGACCCTCTCTTTCGTAGCATGCATTCCTATCCGTGTCGCAACTGATTAGGTAAGCTACGTGTCCGGTACACGGATAACTGCCTTCGGTCCCCCAAACTGACTTACTCGTGGTAACCTTCCGGCCGCCCAACAACCTATAAGGCTAGAAACTAGTCCCACTAGGGCTAGGAAGTAAGCCCCAAAAGCCACAGCGGCGAAGAACAAATAGAATTTGCTAAAAAAGCCGGCTAACGGGGGTACTCCTACGTATGAGAACATAGTAATGGAGAAGGTAATAGCCGAAATAGGATTCGTTTTGGCTAGAGCGCCCAAATCCGCTATATATTTGACACGGGTTTGCCGTAATGCTGAAACTATGGCGAATGCAGCTATCGTCATTAATGCATAAATAAAGAGACCTATTAGTAGTGATTGAATTCCTTCTATAGTTCCACATGAGAAACCAGTACGAATATAACCTACATGTCCAATTGAACTATGAGCTAGAGGTCTTTTGACTTTCGTTTGGGCCATGGCGGCCAGTGCTCCTAAGATCATAGAAGCAATGCTACAGAAAAAGAAGATTTGTTGCAATGTAGCTCCATAGGAACCATAAATAGAAACACGTGAAATATTAGCAAAAATAGAGATTTTAGGCGCAATAGAAAGTAATGCTGTAACCGGGGTGGGTGAACCCTCATAGATATCAGGTGCCCACATATATAGAGTCAAAAGATATATGGAGTCAAAAGGAGAGGGGGGGTTTCTTCGGGGCTCGAGAGATGGAATAGATAGGGCCCCACAAGTTTTGAATTCGCCGCTGGGGAATTCACACGAAAGGGAACGAGGAATTCTCAACGAAAAAAGTGCTCTCTGAACCGAACGTGAAAGTCGTTTTCTATCAGACGGCTGTTCCCGTAACTCCACTCTCGACTTGGATGATATATCCAAAAAGGTCCGCTCTCGGCCATTCCACACGCTGCCTAGCAGAGGCGTGGTTATCTGAAGTGGATTCATTCTCTCTTTTCTAGTAGATGCCGAACTTGCTGCCCCATTGACTAAGAAGGGGGCGGGCGCAGCAGCTACATGGACCCCTTCCTTTCTGTTGTTGCCAGCGCTTTCCCGGGCCGAGCCGGAATTCTGTCTTATCTTAAAAAGGGCAGGCAAAGCCCGAAGGCTGCTATCCCAAGAGGCCAGCGGGCGGAACGAGGAGAGGGGAAGATTAGCAAAGCGAGAAAAGACAGAGGGAGGGGGAGCAGCATCTTATTCTCTTTGCGAGAACTTCCGGATCAGAGAAGCATTCGGAACGGGCTCCGCGTTCATTTCGTTGGCAGAAACGATCGATCCAATCCATTCGGGGCTTCGGGGAACCCCCAAAAAAAACGAAGTCTTTCGACTTGATTCATAGATCAATGATAGATAGACAAAAGATAGATGAACGAGATATCTTTTTTTTTTTTTTCTAAAAATAGAATAGAATAGACATCTAAAGGGATGTCTATGTATCCTTTACTTCCAAGAATTTTTTTTATATCGTTTATGTTATATCTGCTCTCTCTAAAAAAAATTGAGAGAGAAAGAGCAGATGGATCCTATCCCCTATATCGAACACTAATTCCTATCAATAGATAGGAAGATCTTCGTAAAATACCGGACTTTGCCTTTTTTTTAGGAATTCCTCATATCCAAAGCAGCTTACCACAAGCACCCCACCCCATACGACTAGTTGGGGGGGCTGTTCGCCTTTTGAATCAAACAAAGTAAGTAGTAGGGGCTTCATAGTCATAGCTACTTTCATTCTAAAGAAAAGCGAAGAACCAACCTTTAGTCAATAGGAGCCCTACTTCCCTCTTTGCGACTTCATCACTTCAATTCAAGCGCAAACCCATTTCTTTCTTAGTCACCGGGCGGAGCGAACCTTTGGTACTTCAGTAGGGCGAGCTGTTTGATAGTGACTACTTCTTTCGTTTGGTAGGGCGACGAAAGGCTACTTCCATCTAGGAAACAGCCGGAAACTCGAGAGGGTCGCCTTTGGAAGCGTTCGCCGGTAACCAAAGCGTCACGACATAATCAAAAGGAAGTAGTGACGCTGACTGAATCCAATCTCTAAACCCAAAAACGAAACAAAGTTCGTTCCCTTTCGTCAAGTAGGTAAAGTAGGCATACGAACCACTTTTGCTTTGCCTTAGACTCTATTGGAACAAAGCAAAGAAAGAGGCGGAATAGAGAAAGGAAAGGGACAAGGGCGGTCTTGCTTGGCGCGAAGGCTGCTGGTTCGAGGGTAGGGTACGGTACTAAAGGTCCTCGGACTTCCAGGCGGTTTTTCTTTTGGGCAGCTGTTCACCGTTGGATCTCGCCAATACAGCCCCCTATAGTTTTCGTTACCGAGATCTCTTTTTTTTCCAGGGATTTTTTGGGTAATCCGCTCCCATGCTGCAAACAGTCAAATCTGAACTAAACCTTGTAGCTTTTCTTTCTTTCCTCGCGGGCAGGAAGCACACCAGCAGCGTGCCTTGCGTGATTCTACTGTGTTTTTTGCACTTGACTGGGTGGACAGTTGACCGGAAGAGAACTTCGATTCGCCCGGCCAGCAGGCGGGCGGCGTGCTTATCTTGTGTGACAACACTACAGAGCGAGTGGCTCTTCTAGGCGGGCAGCTGTGTGACAACACTACAGAGAAAGCGGCGCTTTCGTGTAACATGCTATGGTCTCAATGCCCTTACGAGGTAGTGATGAGTTTCACGCGCTCTAAGCCCGGCCCGCGCGCGGTTAGGAAGATTGGCCGCAATCTGAGCGGTACCACCCACCCCACCCTACCACCTATAGGCGGCCGTCCGTCCTACAGCCGCCCGAAAAGGAACTGCAGTGATCTTGAATAGGAATCCTACAGCGATAGATAGAATCCCCATAAAAATACCACTAGATCGAGCACCAGTGATTTCGTATCCGGTCAAAATCTTGGCTAATTGATCGAAGTGGGTAGCTCCAGTAGACCCATAGATCATGGAACAAATAGGGTGGGTAGGCCCAACCACCACACTACACGTATAGACGCGAACCCCCCTCGTTACCGTACGTGCGACTCTCACCGCATACGGCTCGCACAAAGACTCCTAAATCCATCCCGAGCCTTTTCTTCCACCTCTCCTCTCCAATACTCGATCAAACTTGCGTTCCCCAGGCGCTATTAAATGGGGTTCCTTCGCCCATCGTATGTATCGGCTTGGCTTCGTCCAGAACCAAGGAGGCATTCTGTCGGGCGCGTGCGTGTAGGAAGGCCGACCACTACATAAGCTAAAAGACTACGACTACAAGCCAAGCCGGAAGCGACTCGCTTCTATTCTCGTTGGGATTTTATATAGATGGGGAATGTATAGATCGTAGTAGTTCGCCAACCTCTCTAACTAACATACGATACAATTTCACTTTACGGCATGGCCAAAAAAAAAGAAAGAACTTCGCTCGGTGAGCCTTCCTACGCTGACGAATGCCTCCTTTCTCTTTTCTCTGAAGTCTACAACAAACAAGTGGGAGAGGCAGGATTCGAACCTACGTAGAAAAACTTCAACAGATTTACAGTCTGTCGCTTTTGACCACTCGGCCACTCTCCCCTCCCCGGCCGGAGAGCCCCCAGGACAAGGGGGCGGCGGTCAACCATCTACTCTCGAGATTCATATTGATCAATCGATCTCCGCGTCCTGCCAGTTCGCTAAGTAGACTCACTCTACCGATGGGCAACAAAGGCTGGAACTATTCCTACCAAAAACAAGGTACCCACTTCTCATCCTAGGAGTTAGCAGGTATGACAGAGTCCCCTCTCTGTCTGTCTCTCCGAGTTTCTACTATTAAGTAGCACTTCTGCTATTCAATCATAGAATCGATTCCGATCAAGCTGAAAAAGCCCTATATTATTATAAAGATTGCAGCTAGCGCGCCCCTTCTTTCTCAAAGTCAAGTTTCTCGCTTGTTAGTCAAGCTTTGAAGCCTGATCCTTTCTTTTTTATGGGATATTTGAAGAAGCGCAGGTTTGGAACCCTATACAAGGTGCTGGTCTCGATCTCGCGGTGCCCCTCTCGATGATTGTTGACTCAACATTGATTTCGTGCTTGAGTTGGAGGGCCTCCCTCCCTCCATCGAGTCAAGTAATTCGCTATCGGAAATTTGTCCGCCGCCTATCTCATGCCATGCTTCTTGTTTCTCCGAATCGGTTCCTAGTGTCAGTCAATCAAGATTCGCCATCCAGAGAGGGAAAGAGCTTTGACTTGAGGTTAGGCCGGTCTCGTCATTCACGCAATTCCCCCGTCCATCGATCGATCACGCGAGTACGCATCCAGTCAGCACATAGCGAACAAAAAAAGCGTTCATCCTGGACACTTCGTGCCTCAATCAAAATGTCTATCAATTGATCCCTATTCATTCGGTCAAAGTCTCCACGGCTTCGCACCTCTACTGAGAGGTGCACCATGTTGATGTTGATAGGAATCGGCAAAGACCTTCTTGTACACGTCCTCGAGGGCAGCATTCATGGCAATCATCACTACTTTCTCCCGAGGGCATGGTATGGCTTTGCTCTTGGTGTTGTTTAATAGATGTCGAGTGCCGCTTTTCCCCGTCCGAGAATCCCCATCTGCTCTAAGTGGGCGAGCTAGAATCCTTATGTCAGGTTGGTTGTTCAAAAGACTTTCTCTTTACCCTTTGCATCTTAATCTTTTTGAAAGCCCAGACCCATTCTTCTGGATCTTCATTAGTCCTATTTCAGGTGCAAAGAAAGCCTCTTCAATAAAGACCTCTTTCTCTCTTTCTTTTCTTTCTCCCCCATTTCTCATTTTTTTTATTGAAAGAGGATACGCGCTATCCATTGAGTAAAGGGAGGGTTTGCTACAGTGATTCGGGCGGTTGGTGGCCCCTTCGAGAGTTGCGGGTCCTTGCCGCTGCATGAGTGGTAGCTCACGCTCAAAACTCCTCCGATACGAGTCCTAGTAGTTGCGCTGCGGTCCGTTTCCCGGCTTCGCTTGCGCGGCACTTCTGATTGGTTCCATCCATCCATCCCCGACCCTAATGAATCGAGTATGAAGGGGTCAGCCAGTCAAGCGGTTCGGGTTCTCGGTCGGTTCCCGTTCGCCTGCCCCCCTAATAGTCCATTATTGGGTAGGGTAGTACACTTAGAGGGCGCCCCCCCTCTTCAGACGTGTCCTCGACAACCTGGCGGTTGTTCGGTCTACGCTTTTGGGGGCGGGAGTGCTTGGTCGCTGGGGTTTCCTTTTCCTCAACCAATTCGGTTGTGTCAGCCCTGAGATTGGTCTAACATTTTGTTATGAGCTGGCTGAACAAAGATGGATTGAAGGTAAGATAGATTTGAGTTTAAATGGCATAACATAGGACCAGGACCTTCGATCGACCATGGGGCGTATTCTACCCTTACTGAATTCATTCTATTGAAGCGTAACGTAGAAAAGCTCCTTATGCCATTTTCTTAATTTAAGTTCCGTGCTGCTCGCCACTCCCCGAGGCCAAGGACGGGGTCGAACCGTCATTCCAGGATTTGCAGTCCGATACATTTCCATTATGTTACCCAGCCAAACCCGCCACCTCATGTGCCAAAGTCAAACGGCTGTTCTTCCTTCCCCGCTCCCTCTTTTTTGACATATGCGGTGGCGGGCGGAGCGCTCTATATGACCGGCGGCGGGTTACCAGAGAAGAGGGGACAACTTCTTTCTCCCTTGCCTTGCTCAATTGTCCTTTTCTGATTGAAAGTAGCAAGCCACTCCACTAATGGTACAGAGGCCAGATAGAAGGTTGCTTCCTCTATATGTTCAGGCAAAGAACATCTAGAAGCTAGCTTTTGTCTTGTAAGCAACCATGTCTATATAATAGAATTTTTCTTACCAAAGTGGTCTTACTAAAAGTAAGTAAGCAACCAGTTCCGTTCCAAGTTACATGGCTTTTCACTATTCTTTTCCAGAGAAAGTTGCTCATCCAGCCCAGCGGATCCATTGTTTATGCGGCAGTGCGATGCAGCTGAAAAACGTAAGCCCCTTTTTCTTAGTAATATAAGTAAGGTATAGGTTGGGGAAAACTCCAAAACTAGGGTTCCGCTTACCTTATATTAAATATAAGTGAAGTTTTAGAAAGGGGCACCCCTAATATACCCCGAAACTACAAGCTAGCGCGCAACGGCTGAAAAGCCGTTGTTGCTTGCTGCTTGCAAGCTCGAAAATCTCTCTTTCGCCTCTCCTCCCTGTCTCCATTCTGATTGATTCGCTTCTTCTTTTGCGCAAGCGCCAACTGAACTTGCCTTGTTGTGTTGCATTTCGTGATCCTCCGCTTCAGTCTGCGTTTTTCGGATAGCCGGGATCCGACGTTGATTTCCGATTTCAATGTCAGCTCCAGGGTTTGGGCGGTCCATCCGGTTAGTTCAGCTATCACTGCTGGAAGCCCCTGCGGTTATTCGGCTGCGTACTCCCCGTCCGCCTATCTCACACTCTCAAAGCATCCTTTTTATTTCATATTTCATTTTCCTTTCTTGCATTTTTATTTCTATCTATAGGTCGGCTTCGTGCAGATAGATGTTTGCCGGGGGAGATTGGTGCTCCTTGAGGTATGCCCTTCCGGGTGGGTTGTTCTCTTCTCTGTCTTTTTCATCCAGCGCCCGCACTGCGTCAGAAAAGCTTCGTCTTCGATCTCTCTTCGCAACGCAGAAAGAAGTATAAAAGTTTCTCTCGGCATCTGTCTTTTCTTTTCTTTATTTTAAGTCATTGATCTTATATCTATAAGCAGGGGGGGGGTCTGCGTTCACTATTAAGCCTACGCCCGTCCATTCCTTTCAAGCTTGATCCCGCCCTTAGACTCGTTACGCTGTTCGACTAAACTCGTTGGCTCCGCGCTCTATTCGGTCGGAACCCGGTTCGAGAACCTTCTCTCATAGATTCCCTTCACCAAGTCATCGCCAGCAATCAGCTCTTGGTGTCAAAGGGCGAGTTCCTTTTTGCCCAAAAACTTTCTTTATTCTCATTGGAGAAAGACTCTCTCGCGGCAAGGTTTTACACATGGGGCCAGCCGCTTTCTTTATCTCGCTTGCCGTTAGTCCGTCTAGCGCCTTTCGGTTGGGGTCCGCCCCGGGGGTTAGTTAGACCGCTTGGGTTCTATTTTATAGTCTCGAAGACAGTCAACGTGTCAGCCATTCTTCCCCATTAGACTTCCTTGTAAATCCTTTTTTTTTCTCTTTTTCCTTCTCTCTTCCAGTTCTCTCCCTCTACTTTATTTGACAGGGGCGGAGAATACCACTCTATCAATAACAATAAAAAAGTAGCAATTAAGTTTCAAATGGTTTGAGCTCGGAAGCAACCTGCTATCTATCGATAGGCGAGAACAGACTGCTATTGGCTTGGCTGCTTCGCCTATCTATTCTATTATGACCGGCTTAGAGACATCAGAGGAAGACCATCATCTCTATCCGGGTACGATCATAGCTTCATTCATTCGTTGAACCCTGGGGATAACCATTAGCATTGAGATCAATTACCACACCACCTCTATCATACATACGACATTACATGACGCGAGAGTGCATGGTCAACACACACCTAAAGCGCCTACGTTCCGCTTGCAGCCAATACAACCACAACCTAACTTGCACGAGATTCAACAACCGAAACTACTGGTAGTCCCGAGGGGACGGCATCCTCCTCTAATAGTTAGCAGTACTGAACAAGCGAGTCATCGGTCCGGGGAAAGAAAAGGACCGCCTTTGAAAAAAAAAGGAACTCGCTAGGCCTTCGGAACAAAGGTGATTCTGTTCATGCTTCAGACGATCTGGCTAATTATATAGACTTCTATCTAATTATATACTCTTCTTCTATTAGAAAGGCGAACCTATAGGCCTGTTTTAGCGCGTTTCCAAAGTCAACCTAACCGGACAGCAGTTATTCTTTTCTTGAGATCTCCTTCGCGAATATACTGAGAGAAAGAATAATGAAGCGAATAAGGGCGGTGGATAGGGCAGAAAAAAGAAGAAATTGACCAACATCCAGAGATAGAACCGAAGCCGAATCAGCAGAAGCAGATAAAGCTAGAGCGAAAGCTTTTGCAGAGAGAATTCCAAGAAAGATGGAGTTAGTTGTCTAGAACAGAGAAAAGGTCGCTAAGGCGAAGACGCCCGCTAAGCTAAAGTCTTTGGCCGAGAGAGAAATGAAATTCCGGAGTCTAAAACCAGAAGCTGGTAAAGCAGATAAGGATTGAGAAGATTCCGAAGCTAGGGCGATGAAGAAGGTAAAGATTCTTTTCCAATATGAAGAACTGAACTAGCTAGAAAGCCCTTCCTCCATGAAAGGAAGGGCGGGAAGGAATCAAACGCAACGCGCCAGCTAAGAAGACAGGATTGTTTGCGATTTGTGTGGCAGCTTGGTTGTCACAGTAGAAGGGCATAGGACCACCTTCAAACACGCGTAATTCGCATAAAAGTGATCTGAACCATAACAGTTCACACGTAGCATGACCCATGACACGGCACTCAGCCTCCGCAGTCGAACGGGCAACCACGGTCTGCTTCTTACTTCTCCATGAGATGAGATTACCATCAACAAACAACTCATACCCGGAGGTGGATCTTCGATCACTAGGGGACCTGGCCCAGTCTGCATCGGAGAATCCTTCAATTCTGAGATGATTATTAGCCTTGTATAAAAAAAAGGCCCTGGCCTCGTCGCAATATTTGCATAACAGCCTCCCAGTGTTCAACTCGAGGCTGAGCCAACAACTGGCTAACCACTTGGGTCTTTGACTTTTCTGAGAAAGCCAACCGTCGAATAACTTTTCAATCTTAGTGATGATAAGCGGGAGGATTTCAGGGCCGTCTGGGAGCTTGCTTGATGGGAGCAGTCTCGCTTTTTATAGTTAAGTGGTGCACTGCAATTCGTGGGTCAAGCCCAGGGCGAAGATATTTTGATTTTGCATCAAGAACTCTTTATATTATTCCCTTTCATCTTCAGATAGGTTAGCACTGATGAACCTTGGTTCTTCACTTGTGCCAAGATTGATTTCCGTCGACCGTTGCTTGACCACCGTCTTCTAGTTTCGGGGGAGCAGACTGAACTTCTATTAGTTCACGAGATTGAGGATATTTTTCCGACGAGTTGCCTTCTTGAATTTCTACCATGCGAACGCTTGCTTGATAACCCAAACCGCGAGTTCCGGATTTGAGTTCTCCATCATGATGCAAGACCCATTTTTGTTCTAGGGTTAACATGTGTTCAAATGGTTTTGTCTCACCCCTTCCTCTACACAGCCCTTCACGGGTCATAGCCCATTTCCGTCATCAAGTGAATGACTTTAGAATCATGCAACAAAACGGGGAGTGACGCTTCACGACCTTCCCTTCATTCTTGTCGACAGTTGTGGGGACATCGAACTTTCGTAGAGGAGAACGTAAAGGAGGACGTCTAATGGCAGGGCGTCTCCTTTTCCGTCTTCTCCCCGCCTTAGTGGCATCAACTGGTATAACCACGTTTGGAGAGATCTTGAGTCTTAGACATGGAACCTCTTCGAGAGAGACTCCTGATATTAAAGATGGGATCACTTTCCCGACGTTGCTCACTAGGGATGTAGCGATACGTCTTCTTCATGCTTGGCCTGCGACCTGCTTCTTCTTATATATTCTTATTTCATTTTTCCGAGAAAGCCATTTGATCTGGAGGTGTAGGAGCAGGCTTTCGCAACTCGGCTCTAAATAGAATTTCGAATCTAAATAGAAATAACCATATGAGATGAGATTGAAAGGCTGTCAACCTGACGACCCGGATAGGAATGAATATCCCTTTCTGGTGATGATGGATCAGAGTTTAGAGAGCATCGTCGGATGTTCACATCAGAATCTGCGGATGATGCATGCATCTCAGTTAGGTATAAGGATTGGTTCAGTCTTGTCTGCTGCTTTCTTCTCTGATTTCATTTCCATGAGGAATGAATGCGATGGGTGGGATGGAAGGAAAGAAGTTGGGGATCTCAATGGATGACCTGTCTCGAACTCGCTTGGTCGTCTTTGAAAGAAATGGAGGATTGCTTCGACAAAAGGCAGTCAATGGCTGCTTGAAGCCCCAGGATCAAGTTCTCTTTGACAAGACTCTGGACATCCCGCGAGCGCGCCTTAGATAGAGCTTCCCGTGCTCGAGCGACATCTGGATCCTAAATCCTCAGGAGAATCCCCTGGAGTTTCTTGGAAATATTCTTCATCCAGACCATAGGAAAGAAGCTCGAAAAGACCTTACAAGACCCGGAGGGACGTCGAACAATAAGATCCCAGGGCTTGTAGCAAAGGCACAGAGCTATATTTGGGCTATTGAAGAGGCCGGTCCGAAAGATTTGGTATTCTTAAGAAAGCTCATCGTACCTGCCAGTACAGTATGGATAAAGTCCACCTCACTTAGGATATTTGTCAGGAGATGTGAACTCATACGGCCATTTCATTTAGAAAGTAGGTTCAGTAGAGCTTCGCTTGTCAGCAATTCTGACTACTTACACCTGGACCTTCAAGTCAGCAAAGCCTAGCTCGACGTTTAATCTGCCCGAATAGCACCTGCCCAACAAGGACTTCGATGGAAAAGTGCGAGTCTGGTATACAAAGGATGTCGGCCCAAATCGAAAAACGGTCCTTTTCTTATTATTAGTAAGATAGGGAGTCAAAAGGCGGCTGGCCTTTTCGATCGATGATGCAATGCAAATGGGAATCCTAGCTTATTTTGATTTCCTTTCATTACGAAAGAACTCGTGAACGAAAGCAAACATTCAAACTTTATTCGACTCTGTGATAGAGCTAAAGCTAGAGAATTTGAGAGTTGAGCTTAGGATGATGGGTCAATCATATATCCTTGTCCCTCAGACCAGAACCTCCCTTTATTTATGCTTAAAAAATCGTCTATAAATAGCTGGCCTTGGCGGCCTCTGTTGAGGCTTCCTTAGTCTGTTCAGTGCAGTAGTTGGCATCAAGAACCAACAAAGCCGGGCCGGACATGACCAAACCTCACTATTGAGCAAAGTTCTGTTTTCGGGTACAATACAACCAAATCCAAGTAAGCTTGGTTCAAAATGTGCTCGAATGAGAAAGTGAAAGGAAGAGTTACCGGATCCATTTCAATCGATCAAGCCACGTGTGACCGGGAAACTTCTTGTGAAGAGTGATGTTTACAGCTATTGCGTATTCCTTCAAGAGCTCCTTACTGGAAGAAAACCTGTGGACATGTTTCAGCCACCTTGTCAAGAGAATCGTCTTTCTTTGGCCCTCACAAGTAAAGAAGGTTTTGAATCGATTGTAGACCCATCTTTTGAGCCTGATTTCCCTTTTGATAGTCTTGCAAAAGTGGCTGCTATTGTCCCCGAGTCCGAGAGATTGATTTTAGGGCTATCAAAGAGCTTCTCACTTATTCAAACCGAGCTTGGGCTGAAGATTGCTGTTCAGCTGGTCCCCTGAAGCTCGCCTCTTTCTCTAGCTGCCGTGTGAACCTCTCCTCTTCTGGGCAACTCTTAAAGCTCCTGGTCTGGAAACGGCCGGCTTTGGTTCAGCTCTCGGGGCCACCTCACACACTCAAAAAATCGTAAGCTTCCCCCCACGAAACTTTCGCATAAGGGCAAAGCTCGAATGTCCTTCCCGGGGCCTTCTGAAAGAGGTATGATCCCATCCTTCAAAAAGAAGAGAGCATGGTGGGTTATAGGCCAGCTGAAGAATGAGAATCCTCGGTAGAGATCCTTCCTTCAGTTTAGCAAGAAAGACGATCCCGACTGACTTAGCTTAAAGCATGGCTTCTCGTTTCGGGGCTCTATGCTATTTTGGGGAACATTGATACATAGACTTTCAAGCATCTCGGAGTTGAGCGGTACTGCCATCAACAGTTCCAACATGGAGTTTCCATATACTTTTTCTGCTGATGCTCGAAGATCGGTCAGCAACTCCAGACCTATTATTAATGCTTCATATTCTGCTTGGTTATTCGAACAGGGGAAGAAAAACATTAAATAAAACCTTGTATTCTTGCCAGAAGGGGAAAGAATCACCAAACCAGCGCCTGCTCCTTCGTAGTGTGCCAAACTGCAGCTCCTTGTGGTCGACCTCCCCCCGCTTGGATTGGCTCGAACCCTCACCAGCATCCTTCCGGCCTTTTTGTACCCATCTTTTCACTACAACATTCTTCATTTCTTCTTTCTGTGCCCCAGCAATCCTTTCGGCCTGTCGTATTCTTTGCCATCTCCGTTTCTGAGTCTTCGTCATGCCCTGATGGCCTTTGGCTGGTCGATACACCCTACTAAGCCTCTCTGAGACAGGCCCCTTTACCGAACGACCAAGTCTCTCTGATATCGGCACCCTTGACTTCTGTACTTCGTGCCTATGCTTGGACCTGCTGTGTTGGAGCTGGAGGATCAGAAAGTAGGTTCTATCATTCATCCGAGGTTTCTTCTCTTTAGTGCTATACTCGCCTTCCCATCGACTTTCTGTGTAGGATTTCCATCTTAGTAGTCAGACGCTATCTTTGCCTATCAGACTATGCAGACGCAAGACCTAAAGTCTGACTTTTATTATTAAATACAGTTATGGAGTTTCCCTGCCTAACCTACTAGATGGAGTAGTGCCCTATTATGCGCGATAACACGAAAAAAAAATATAAAAATATTGTACGAGAATAGTCCGCTCATTCTCTGCTCTTTCTTTCGCTCTTTTTGAGTAAGTCCGCCCACGAGTTTATGGTTCCAGCAGGCAACCTGGCATACCAATCGAATGCAGTCTCGCGGAGAGCGGGATCCCTTCTAGAAATGTTTAGCCAAGTAGCAGCTAAGAAAGCAATCAGTTCGCTTTTCGACTGGAATCGAAGCAGCGGATAGATCAGCAGATAAGATAGGTTGCAGCGGATAAATTATCCGCTGTTGATCCAAATTAGTTAAAATCTCATTTCTCGTCTGATCGTCTGAACTGTATATGATACCTCTTCCCTGGTCGAATTCAAGGATTCAAATCAGCTCAAGGATTAGAATCAGTTCAACACTGCAGTCCATGCGAGGCCAGATCTTCAAAGAGGGTCATCTCTGGCTGGCTAGCGCCTCCATCTCAAGATCGATTAAATGGGCAGTTTCCTATAAGAAAATAAGAAATCTCGAGTTTCGAGCAGATCATGTAAACCACCCTTATAATCAGAAGCACATGCCTGAAAAGGGCCTAGAACACTCATTTTTATAAACTCTTGCCCGAGACAGCTAAACCTGGATTGGGCTCTTTTAACCTCTCTTCTTCAAAGGAAGACTCTCCTTCCAGGTTCCCGTCAAGTCCTTTCGTTCGACAGAAGTGCGCTTCGGGCGAAACTCCTTGCCTTTTGTTTTGCTAGTGGGCTGGTGCAGAATGAGTCTATAGTTCTGGTCTTGGGAATCTCTTCGTCCCTGCGATGATGGCTGCCAGAAGCATCGTGGGGCTTGAAAAGGTACAGCTTTTCTGACGGATTTCCAACTGGAAAATCCAATCCAAGCTCTGCCTTTAGCTTTCCCCATCTGCTATCAACTATTCACCTATTTTTCAGTATGAATCGAAATCGAGCGTAACTCTGCTCATCCAAACTGGGATTTTAAGCGAAAGAAAGATCTTCCGGTACGCTTTCCCTAAGGTGTAAAAGACTTTTTCAGTTTTAGTAGTTAACAACGTCGTCAACTCGTAACCGGGGACTAGAAGTCCGCCTCCCAAGACTACTCAATCCCTGCTGTATGCCCTGCTGCTGACCTTATCGAGACAATAGGAGTGCGTCTCATTTGAATAGAAAGGCTTTACTGTTGGACGGGGACTCAAAAGTCTTTTTCTAAAGAAAAGTCTTCCGACTGAACAAAGGGAGCAGGCTGGACACTCAAAGAATTCGATACAGCGGGGGGAATGAGGGTTCCCCGATTGGATAATACTATTTTTTTTTATGCTGACAGGGGAAACTGGCTTGCAGAGTATGTCTTTGATGACCGAATGAACGAGAAAAATCAAACTTTTTTGCAGAGGGCCACCCAAAAACGGAAGATCATCATGCTCGGCGGCTAAGGGGAAACAGGATCCGCCATGGCCTCAACCTGCGAATCGGGCTTTTTGCATCCAGGACTGTTAAGATTGAGGGCTTGCCGTCGGCAGTGACGAGAATCAATGTGTCAATAGCCGCCTATAGGTGGTAGGGTGGGGTTCAGGGCTTTGAGAGCTAAAGGCTTGCGCTTTCTGCGGGCGTTGATATCTATTCGACCGAAAAAGCCGCTTTTCGTTAAGAGAAATTGCTTTATAGACTTTATGGGGCAAAGCGAGCGGGCTGGGCTTGAGCTTCTGCTGGATCAGGCAAGAAGAGGCCGAGGTAAGAATACGATTCCCAAAAGTATAGGGCAACTTCGATTCCAAAGTCCTATTAAGCTCAAAAGAAAGAAGCACTGCCCTGGAAAGCAGATATTACGAAGTGGCATTTCAAGATACGAAAGCTGATCATGGGACGGCAGCCTGCCCACCAACCAGATATGATAAATTATGTTAGTAGTAAAATGCCTCCATCTGTTGCTCTACATCGCGATAGACCAATTGCGTGGGCGGGAAATAGGATAAAGATACGATCTAGTACGGAGCAGGTCTCGTCCCTTTTTGTCGAGGAGGGGCTTCCCCCGTTGTCGAAGGACAGATCATTAGTTGGAGACAAACAAAGTCTCATATCACAGCACTTCTCGAAGATCATGTTCTAAAGATAACGTATAACTAATAAAGTTATTGTTAGAAAGTGATTGTTTTGTGATCTTCGTCTAGAAAGGTGGCCCATACCTGACTTCGATGTGACGAGCCCAACAGCCTTGCCTTTTTTGAGGCTTTCGATCCCTTCTCGGCAAAAGAAGACGCCATATGCTTAACACTGACTTTTCATGACCCGGTCAGGTTAAGTACATCTCGCTCTCTTTTCTTTCGATTAAGTCAAAAAACGGATCGAGGATTCCCACCCGGTCGCGGTCAGTAGGACCCGGTTGCATATATAAGGTAGACGTTCGCGCCCCTCACCCGAGGCCGCCACACTCCTTTCAGTGCGCTTCCTTTTATTCGCAAGGGCTTGGTGGTCTTAAGAATGGTTCGGGTGGGGGATTTTCATTAAAATGAAGTAAGAGAAGAGGAGATGAGGAAGCCCTACCATCAGTGCTATTTCCCCGGCTAAATGTACTCTAAGTCTTCGCTTCGCACCTTGTCTTTCTTATTGCTTGAATCTAAATTGAAAGTTTGCACTCTATGGAGAATCTCTTTTGTTATGCACCTAATACAAGATCAATCAAGTCTCTCTTTGATTCCAATACTGCTAGTTAAGAAGGGCTATACCCGAACTTATTCTCGGGGAGAGGAAGGAGCGTTAAGCCACTCAATTGCTTGTGAAATTGAGGTGAAGGATCTTCCCCACCTCAAGAGTGGTCGTAGATCAGGATTCAGTCCAAAGCCAGGAGAGGAGGAATTGGAAAGGTCAGGTCCAGAGGCGTCCCAAAGTGCCAAGAGGGAAAGGTGGGAAGAGTGGTAGCCAAGTTCAAGTCCTGAGTCAGGCGAAAGGAAAGAGTGATTCGAAAGGCCGAAAGAGGCTTCCAAAAGGGGAAAGCGCGTAGTCAGGCGAGTCAGTCCACCGGAACCCAAAGGAAAGGCTTTCTAAGAGTAAGGTCTATGCCATGACCCTCAGACGGGTAGTTTCCTAAGGTAGCAGTCAAGACTGTGGAATTCTGAAACCTGCGGCTTCGTTCTCGTGAGCTAAATAGAGAAGTGCGGATCCGGCCGCCCTCAGGCAGGTTCTAAGAAAAGAGGCGTGTTCGGGTTCTTTAGTATAGAAAAGACATAGCTGCACCTTCTCCGACTGAAAGTTGGTCCCAGTTGCCTCCAACCCACGGGTTCTAAGAGTGAAAAGGTTGGACATCTAAATAGGATAAAGGGGCAAGGTCCAAACAAAGACGGATAAGAGTAGACTGACAAGCATTAGTGACTAGAAAGATTGACTAGATCACCCTAGGGTTGTTCTCTCAGGAGCGAAGCGCAGGGCAGGAGCTCCTAGCCCCAACCGAGCATAAGCGATTGTTTTAAATAAAAAAAGATGCTCGTCGGGTCTTTGAAAACTGGAAGAAGGTCGTGAACTATTTCATCTGCTGGAGGAGCGAAGCCACTCGACTAAAAGGAGAGGAAATGATAGCTAGCTCGACCGACCGGCAGGGAGAGGAAATGCAATTGACCAAGTTTACGAGGTTAAGGAGAGAAAAGAAGATACGGCTTCAAAGCCGGATATAAAGTATAGAGCTGAGACTAAGCAAACGGAGGATCTAAAAAAGGTGTTTAATACTGGGTCGATCTGATGCTCGATCGAGGGAATGGGATTGATACCGAGGAGGAGAAGTGAAATCCGGCTACTCGACTATCTTTCCCACTTCCAGTATTTCCACCTGAGCACCCATCAGAAAGAATTGGATCAAATGTTGTCGATTCTTCAAGTCAAGGGGACATATAAAGTCAAGGCTCTAACAACCGAATTGGGATCTTAGGCCTTGTCACGAGCTGGATTCGAACCAGCACTTCTGGGATCAAAATACAGGCCCAGCGAACTACCTTTGATTCTGACCGTGACTTTGGTTACCCGGTTCACCTTTCAGCTACGTCCGGGGGCGCTCGGTCCTTCTATCCACGCCATTCCAACCCATCCGCTAATTCTTTCTGACCCTGCCCCTTAAGGACGCCCATTTTGCTCCCATTCCTCCATACTCGCTTGGAGATTCCTGGCGGCTTCACTTCCATTTTTTTGACCGCATCCTTTTAGGACGTCCATGACTTCTTTCATTTTGAAAAGTCTAGGCAGATCGGAATTCTCTATTTGAAGATCCTCCGAAAGCCTGTCAACAAAGTTGAATTTTTGTTCTATCCGTCGGGTATGGGCCCTAAGATAATCACGTAGTTCTTCTTTGACTTCCGCCCCGTTTTTGTTTGCCCTATCACTAGTGATTACTCCCGATCCGAAGCACCCCTTTTCCATTCATAGAGAGATCCAATCGTCAAAATCAATAAAAAGGCCATCATGGACCAAAATCCAAACGGATCAATCTTGTTGGGAGGTACTGCCCAAGGAAAGGAAAAGGTTACTTCAAGATCAGGGATAATAAATAAAATTGAAACAAGATAAAATCGTATATCGAAACGACTTCTGGCATCACCGGAAGGATCGAAACCACATTCGTAGGCCGACAATTTTTCTGGATAGGTCGAACTATTGGAAGAAAATGGAAAAGGAACACCGAGTGGGATCAAAGAAACTAGCGGACTGATCACTAAATAGAGAAAAATAGGTGCAAATTCTGACATCACCACAGCCCACTTCGTTCTTTCGCTCCTTGCTCGCGGAGCGGCATACCAAAAAAAAAAAAAAGAAAATGTCGCAATTAAATCAGAAAGGCCATCCATATTAGTTAAAACAAAGAAGCTTAAAACAAGTTTAATGCGTTTTGCAACCCTTCGAGAAACCATTGGAAGAACTCTGGGTTATAACCCAGTGTAGTGAGACATTTTAATATCTCTTGTAAGAAGACAAGATTCTATTCTTCGTCGAAGAAAGTGAATTTAACTATATCCTTGAGAGTGACCCTATTCGGGTCCGGGAGAATAAAAGGGTGTATATATACTATATTCTCTATGACCTGATATATCTCCTCACAAACTTGGTCATAGAGAATTTCATTGAGATCCAGATTGACATTCGGACTGTCTAATTCTATTAGATCAGACAAGGCGTTAAAGTCCGGAGTCCCTTCCCGGGAAGCGACCATGGTAAGTTCCTCCGGAGGCAATTCCACTATATCTATATCTGCCAATTGTGGTGCCGGAGAAGCGACTCCCGGAAGTTATTCGACAAGGGGGGCCTCAAGCTCAGGGACGGGTTCAGGAGCAACTGGATGAGATGAAGATGTTCTTTCGTCATCTAATTTCGCTCGCTTGGAATCGGGCTCGAATGAAGGGCTGTCCTCCCTTTCTCCTTTCCTGAGTGAGTTTTACGGCAAAGAGATAAGGAAAGACTCAAAAGGGCCGTCACCGCGTAGAGAGCAATGGAAAGTGAGGTGCTATCCATATTCATAGAAGCTTTTCTTTTTTGTTCATGTTCGCGAGCGCGAACGTATACCGGAAAAAAAAGGGGGGCCCTAGCCTCGTCGGCCTTCCAATTCTAAACCCCGACCTACACAAGTGGTTTTAGAACCCACATTTTTAAAAGTTCTGTTAGGTTCTTAGTAGCAGTCGGCGACCTTTTCTTCTTTTACTTCACTTCGCTTTTCGTCTCCTTGATAGCTGGAAGTTCCCCAAAAGTATGAAAAGCTGGAGGACTTTGTACCATCCATTCCAGTGTGGTTGGATTCTGTTCAACAGCCCAAGGACTTGGAGCACATCTTTTGTTATTTCCACTGCTTGAAGTGATTGTTACGACCACGAAGAAACGACAAATCCCAACTACGGATATATAAGAGCCAAAACTGCTAAGGGCATTCCATCCAGCGTAAGCATCTGGATAATCTGGAATGCGACGTGGCATACCCGAAAGCCCTAAGAAATGCATGGGAAAGAAGGTCAGATTAACCCCGAAAAAAGTGATCCAAAAATGGATTTGACCCAAAGTTTCAGGGTATGTCCGACCAAAGATTTTACCCACCCAATAGTGAAATCCTGCAAATAAAGCAAAAACGGCTCCCATAGAAAGTACATAATGGAAATGTGCAACCACATAATAAGTATCATGTAGAGCAATGTCTAGCCCTGAATTTGCCAGGACTATTCCAGTGAGTCCTCCTATGGTGAACAAAAAGATGAACCCTACAGCAAATAACATTGGTGTTTTGTATTGTATCGAACCCCCCCACATGGTAGCGATCCAACTAAAGATTTTGATTCCAGTGGGGACAGCTATGATCATGGTAGCTGCCGTGAAGTAGGCACGGGTATCAACGTCTAAGCCCACAGTAAACATATGATGAGCCCAAACAAGAAATCCAAGAACACCTATACTGATCATGGCATAAACCATGCCTAGATACCCAAAAACCGGTTTCCCCGAAAAAGTCGAAACGATATGACTTATGATACCGGATCCAGGCAGAATGGGAATATACACCTCTGGATGACCGAAGAACCGAAAGAGATGCTGGTATAATATGGGGTCTCCCCCTCCAGCGGGATCAGAAAAGGTTGTATTAAAGTTTCGATCGGTTAATAACATGGTAATTGCCCCTGCCAGTACCGGAAGTGATAATAACAGTGGGAATGCTGTCACTAGAACGGACCACACAAATAGGGGTGATCTATGCATAGTCATTCCAGGTCCACGCATGTTGGAGATAGTTGTTATAAAATTGATAGAACCTAAAATGGATGAAACACCAGATAGATGAAGACTAGAAATTGCTGAATCAACTGCTCCTCCAGAATGGCTGGTAATACCACTTAAGGGCGGATAGACCGTCCACCCAGTGCCGCTACCCACTTCTACTAAGGCTGAGCTTAATAGGAGCAAGAGACTTGGTGGCAACAACCAGAATGAAATATTATTTAATCGTGGAAATGCCATGTCAGGTGCACCTATCAGAATCGGAACAGACCAATTACCAGATCCACCTATCATCGCTGGCATAACCATAAAAAAGATCATTAAAAAAGCATGAGCCGTTATTAAAACATTATAAAGTTGATGATTCCCACCAAGAATTTGATCGCCGGGTCGTGCTAATTCCATACGAATCAGTACTGAGAAGCATGTGCCCATCACTCCAGCAATGGCACCGAAGATGAAATAAAGAGTCCCTATATCCTTGTGGTTAGTGGAGAACAGCCATCGGACCGGATTTGTCATAAAATGGAGATTCTTTTTTTTCCTTCCTTATCAGAGGGGGGCCCCTTAGGGAGCGGGGCTTCTTTATTGAAAAAGCGGGAGTGAGGGGGGAAGGAAGAATTGAAAAAGGAGGGGAGGGGGAGGTCCGGAAAGCCCTAACTTGATTGATGGGGCATTTGGATCCCCTTTTCCTCTCACCCCCCCCGTTCTGGTTCAGGAAAGGGTCAACGCAAGGATCTTACTTCAAAGCAATCTCTGGAGTTTTCCCTTATCCGAACGGGTCTTGCAAGAAAATAAGATTTCATATTGAGCTCCAAATATACGCTATTGGGATAGGATGGCTCCTACTAGCTCTCCCCCCCTAAGAACCGCACGTGCGAGTTCCCCCGCATACGGCTCAAGTGGCGAAGGCCCTTTCCTTCGCGCTTGGTAAGCGCTTCGCTGTAGCCAAGCTTACTGCTAGCCTCTCAGCTAGATCCAAGCTTCGACCGCGACTGCTCGTCGCTTCTGGCCTCCTTATTCCGTCACCCGAGATCCAAGTCAGCACCGGCAAAGATCTCTTGATTCCTCGCGGCCGGGCCGGCTTGGAAGCAAGCTACCTGTCGCCTATCTCACCCCCTTTCTTTTTTTTTTTAATTAGTAAGATAGGTTGCCCCTTTCCCCTTTTCATAATAATAAGGTAAGCTTCCAAAGCTCCTTCCTTCGGCTGGGTGAGCCTTCGCTTTTTGGATCGTCTTCTGCCCAATGCGGTACCCTCCCGTTTTTTTTTCCCATTGGGTTTACCTTGTTTACAGGTCGACCCCATGGCAGCAAGAAAAGGCGATCTTGTGCTATACTCCGGTGATCTCTTTCCTACCGAGGCACGCAAACTCCCATCGTGTCCCAGATCACATTCCGTGAATCGAAAGGGGAAGCCTACTCATCCATCAGCTCCTCTCGTAGATCGGTGCGGTTTTACGAAGCGTCTAAGCACAGTTCACTCGCGTTGATCAATCAAGAGCTTTGCCGCCACTCCTTAAGGTTACCTGTTGTATCATTATCATAAATTTCTTGCATTGTTTCCCACGCTTCATACCCCCCTCTTTTTTCTTCCCCACGGAGCGGTAAGGTAAAGGGCCAGGCATGGTAGGGTAGGAGCATCCTGTCGGCAATCTTTTTGGCTTGACCAAGAAGTCTTATGTCCTCCGAGTCGCACGGCGTTTTAACCGAAAGAACTTCTTGCGCAATTCATGCGTTTCTGTTTTTATGACCAGAATTTTTGCTTTTTTTTTCATTTCAAATTGTTCTCTGGACTTTTTATCAATATGAGGTGATCGTAACACAGTATATAAGACTCGTGATTCAGGCAATCCAATCTTCCGTGTGTAAGGCGGAAGCCCAAAAAAAAGGTTTTCAAAAAATGGGTGATCAAAAGATCGAATCACTATACGTATCTTGGTGGTCGTTACTTTTGGTGGTCTTTCTTTTTGGCTGACTCCTCTTCTTGTTCTATTGATCAGAAGCATCCAGCAGCGCCACGCCAGTAGAAAGAGTTATTAAGCTACAAAGATATCAACTCCCAGTGAAGTGGGTCAAAAACTCGCGATATACCCAGGACTCTTTTCCGTTTTGTTCCAAGTCCCGGAGAAAGTATGTTAAACTTATATCGATAATCTTCCTTTGGAAGAGAAATTCAAATGCTTCCCGGCGAATATCGACGTAAGGTGAAACATTCAACATTTCCTCGAGTCCCGGCTCGCTCACCATGGTTTGGAAGAGCAGCTCTTGGACGCATGCTTTCTTCTCGAGTATACCGAGTTCAAAGAACTCGTTGGAGAGGCTGTTCCGGTAATGGTGCACATTGAAGTGGTCACTCAAACTCTCCCGTACTAGGCTCTCATATTCTCCTGGGTTGAGTTGAGGTGGAATCCCATAAGCTAATTTTGATTCCAGGTCGCGTATCCGACCAAAGAGCTCCGGTGAGATAAATGTCTTACTCGAAGATTAGGCTGAAAGGCTGATTCGCTTACTCATTCGATTACTGATATGATTGATTGGAAGGCAAGGAAATCGCCTAGCTTCGACCGGCTTTGCCTCTTTGGTGGAAGTCTTATCCCTTAGACGATAGGGAAGGGCTTACACAAACTAATCCCCATCTCCTCGATCTACTTACCAATTGAAGGCCCTCTCTCCTAGGGTACAGTTGAATGAGAAAGCTTTTTCTGCTGGAATGCTAACCGCCTTGTAATGATTCCCTAATGCACAGCTAAGGGACTGCTTACGGGATAGGGGATATGGTGCCCCAACTCTTACCCTCCTTTTTGAGATCCTAGAGAGGTGGAATGCTGATGGACAGCTTAGAACGCTAATGGAAGTCTTGGAAAGCTGGAAGACTCAACAAAAAAAGAGATGTACGATTCAATGGGGCTACAACCATAAAAGCAGTCCCTGGCTATACGACAACACTGGGAGGCCTACGTTATGCTTACGTTATGGTTGCTACATGAACAGATAGACCGGCGTCCACATTCAATCGCTTTTGAAGACTTGCAAGAATGAAAAGATAGGATCGAATAGACTAACTACCATACTACCTTACGTCATTTCATAGCTAAAGGGTGAAGCATAAGAAAGGCCTTATAGAGGAGTGCTTGCTCTAGCTCCAGCTGCTACATTCGAAAAAGAATAGCCAGAGATCTTTATACACTAACAGACGGAATAGAATCCGAGACCTACGATTTCAATTCAGTTAAGTCAATTGGCCCTTAGCCGCTCGCCAGGTCAAAGCCAAGCTTGAGTTAAGCGAGTATAAAAGGAGAAAAAGAAAGAGCTGCAATCAGTACAGCCGTACTGAGATACCGTAGCTACTGTTATACCGTTGAAAAAGGTAACCGACCTCTAAGATCTCTCCTCTCATGTCTGGAAGCGTAAGAACTGCTCTGAAACGGCATGAAATACCCACAAGGACAAGGCAAAGATCCAGTTTGGGTGCCGGTATGAGAGGATATCTGAGTTCTGCTACCGCTGCGGAAGGCTGGGCCACATACTCGCCAATTGCTCCTCCAGGGCTGATACAACAGTTACCAACAGTAGATATGGCCCATGCATTAAATTAAGGACGGTGGATAACAGACCTTTTTTCACTTTGTCGAAGGGCAGCTACTGGGCATCGCAGCTACACTCTGTTTTCTCAGGATCAGTCCAAAGATAGATCTTCTCCCGGTCTACCCCGGAGCAATAACCCCCCTTCTCAGTCCAGCAGGGACTCCCTCCTCTGAAGAACGGATGCGTCAGCGCCAGTTCATACGGTGGTGGAAGGCGGAGCAAGAAAGGACGTTACTGTTCCCAGCTCAGACAAGCTCATGGAACTTGCGGTGTATGCAAGCGGGGCCCACATGTTAGAATCTGGGAGTTCTCACTCACAATCTGAACATGATTGCACACATGAGACACATCCACCGAATCACCCCACACCGGCTCTGCCTCTAGCTCCTCTGCCACCTCTAGTCTGAGCATTAGCATCACCCAATCCAGGACCAACATTCTTAGAGGAGTAGAGGCTCCTTTCAGAGCTCCCACCTCCTCCCCTTACTCTCTTGCAATTTGAGCTGCTTTGAGCCCAACGTGAGCCAGCTACCCATCCATGGAGCTTTCATCTACTTGCACTATTCCAGAATCATCAGGCAGACCCACGATCTCATAGAAATAGACCCAGATCCCTCCAAGATGATGTGTAATATTCCAAGCCCAGAAGCTCTTCTACAAAGCCTACCAGCCTCTGCCCGAGTTAGAAGAGCCCATATCTCTTCTCCCAAACCCAGGCTTAGATATTTTATTACACGGATCCCTTCATGCCCCAGATAGAAGCGTTGCAAGCCTCCTCCAAGCCATGCACGCCATGCAGACCTGCAAACCGATGAGCTCCAAGTAATCCTCACGAGCCAAAATGCTCCCACACCAAGCCTTCCTGTCGAAGTCCTCTGCTCTCTCTCTTCCACCCCTTAAAAGATATGCTTCCGCTCTTGCACCACTGGGGGAAAACAAAAGGCAGAACCGAGGTAATATAGGCCACAGAGAATGCCAACGAGGGTCAACTGCTCCAGCACTTTCAACCTGTCTAAACCCACCATTATGGTCCCTCAATCGGATGATCAGATTCCTCTCAATGCTCTTCGTCGGTCCATCAAGAGAAGAGGAAGTCAACCTGGACGAAGCACTAAGTCGGCCACCACCGCGGAAAGAAGGAGGGCACATATGTCACGAGCTACCAACCACACCCAGGAGCGGTGCATCTCTCTCTCCCTGTTGGTATTTCGACTGTATGGTGTTTACCGGGTGGGACCCTCGATCCTTAAGGTATGCCACTATCAGCTACTATCTATACATGTCTGCCTCCCTTGAAAGCTCCTGGTGCTGCGACTATCACCGGCGTCGGATCAACATCGGGATTCAAATCAACTGCAAAAGCAACTAAGTCAACGCCTATTTGCTCTGGATCTACTGGCCCGGACGCTTGAATCTATTCCACCGCAAACAACCGAATATACTATTGCAGGATCTTCCTTCTGTTGTTATTGCTCTCGCCTGTCACTACGCCACCTCAGCAGCTGGGACTGGAACTGCTTCCGCATCTGGCACTCCCCAACCTTTTTTTTCTATCTTTAGAAGTAGGGCGAGTGTCTAAAGACCGGGTTCTCTCTCTGAATCAGGTTATTCACAGGGCTGTTAAGCCATCGAGTCCTCTAGGGTTGATCGACCCTCATCCAAGACTGACGATCTCGTTAATTCTAAGGAGGAGCCCCTTCCATAAGGAAGATGAGAGGTAACGAAGTTAAGGCATACATAGTTGGCTGGTTATTTTTCTTTCCCGGGTGCCCGGAATTCATGGATTCTCTGATAGAGGGGAGTCGAGGTGGAATTCTTTCCTGGGCTACCTTAAAAGAAGTGCCAATTGCAGTAGGAGTAGCTACTTGTTTTATGGCTTTCATTTGAGCTTCAGATCCTGAATCTCCATAAATGGGTATGACTCGTTAAGGTGACCAGCTTTTTTTTGTGCGGCAACCGCAAGTTAAGGTACTCTGGATTTGTTATAGCGCCACCATTTCACAATATACATTGTCCGGGAAAGCTAGTCTTGGGATTGCTGTTTTATCCTACTGACGCTCTTCTTATGAAAGTGGCTCTAACTGGTCTGTTAAAGTCTCCTTGCTACGGCCTTTTTGAATATCTCCCTAGCTCTCCAGGTGACTCGAATCTTTCGTTTTTGTACTCTACATTATTCCAATAATATTTTAGTAATGTTAAAACGGTTAGTGGATCTTCTGCATGACTCTGGAACGTTATACCATAGCTAAGGGGCGGATTCCAGGGTCCCTTTCTCGTATCGCGCGCGCATTTTCAAGCAATCGGGGGGGGCTAGAGTACATAGACGAGGCGGTCCCGGGAATGAAAGCCCATTCCCTCGTGCTCTGGAACTCCTTAACTTCGGTTGAACAAAAAATGTGAAACCGTAGCGTAGGCGAAACCCGGCAGCCCGCCCAGAGTTTGACCTTCTCCGGTCCTGGAAGGTGTTAATATACTCCTTAATGAGGGAGATAGAGCCTACCTCCCTGGAAGAAACCCTTCAGCCCCCCATTGATGGAGATAGAGAAACTGGTAGTAGTGACACATTCCATGATCCACTGAACAAAAGCTTCAGGAAAGCCACTGGCCTTGAGAACCCCTCGGATGAAATCCCATCTCACCGTATCGTAAGCTTTCATGAGATCCACTTTCAGTGTGCATCGGGCAGTATTCCGATGGTAATTTCTCAAAAGATCCTGCACCAAAAAAACATTATCTCCTATCCTTCTGCCTTGGATAAAGGCAGTTTGCTGGGGGCCTACAAGGTTAGGGAGAACCACTTTCAACCGGTTAGCCAAAATCTTGGCTATGCATTTATAAACAGTATTACAACAATAAATAGGGCGGAAGTCCTTCAACAACTCTGGATTTGGGATTTTAGGAAGAAGAGCTATTGCAGTGGTATTGAGCTCTTTCAATAACCTGCCAGACTGGAAAAAGGACTTGATGGCCTTGATCACATCTTGACCAACAATACACCAGGCCCTTTTGAAGAATAGAGCATTGAAACCATCGGGGCCAGGAGTTTTATTGTCCTTGAGGGAAAATAAGACCTCTTTCATTTCTTCATCAGAAACTTCCTTGAGGTCCCTTCCCTTGAATTGGGAACTCGAATCCTTTTGAAAAAGAGGTCTTTGTGGCTGAATAGGCGAGAGCTACCTTCAACCATTACACGGGCTTGCTTTTATTCCAGTCCGAACTCATAACCGGAAACAAACACAGGCTGGAAACGGGATGGCTTTCACTCTTCTTTCTTTGCTTTTGACCTTTAGTCTTTTTTTTAGAAATCGTAGTTCCTCCTTCTCGCAATCATAATCTGACTCGGAACCCTAAATATCAACTGGAACACCATAAGACATGGGGGAGGCAGTGACTCTTCCAGCTACTGTATTTCCTCACAATGATTCCTTTCGTATTTGTTTGTAAAATCATAGGCCCTGAAAGGGAATGGAATTCTTTTCATGCTTCTGCGCATTGATTGGATTAAAAAAGGTATCTTACTCGTGATCAACGATTAGGCTACGCAGATAGTTTCATGCTTATCCGATGCTTTCCTGATCGATCAATTGTTATATTTCTTTTTGAGTCCCGTACCCTAAGCTGGGCGATGACTCCACTCTTAGCCAGCGAGCTTTCATGTTAGCACTCTCAGGAAAGAAAGCCATCGGTACAACAATTGAAAAGGCAAAACGCAGGAACAGGCTCTTCCCCTTGACTGCTGCCAGCAACTCTTATAGAGCCCAATAGTGGCTAGGCTAGGCTTCGTCCTCCGCTCGCAGGCTTTCCGTCTCATCATACCTACGAGTGAAGCTAAAGGAGAGTGACTACTGACTGCTTTCTGGCTTAGGGGCGTGCTTTCGATTCCTAATACAATGCTATAACATAGATAAGGAGAAGAGAGAGATTAGTGCCCCAAGAGAGGAGCTCAGTTCCATAGACAAGACCTTGGACTAATGACCAGAGAGAGAAGATTCTTAGAAGGTGAAGCCATCAGTAAGGGGCGGAGGAACTAGCTATCTGTCCTTGCCGACCACATGCTTCAACTTTTCGCATCGCTACTTCAGCTACTTATATGAAGTTATCAAAATAGTCAATCCGCTATGCCCCTCTCTAGCTTACCGGCCCGGAATGGATTCTTGCTTAACTCCGCTTCCTCCCTTATTAAGCATAAGTTGTTTCCTCCCTTACCTTGAGTAATTCCCTTCTTTCACTCCCTTGTAGTGCACTCACGAAAAGGCTAGGATGCTTTTCCCAAAGGCAGACGAAATGTTTGATTCTGGTACGCTCTTGGATGGCTCTGAACGAAGAAGCAAAGCCCTTTTTTTTCGTATTTAGGGACTACGGCTAAACTGGTGCCACCCGAAAGGCCAACAAAAGAAAAGGCTTCGAAGGCAAGGGTTACCCTTCCTTATATGAAAAAGAAGAATGACGAATAACCATGCGGAAGCGGAGGAAAAAACAGCGCACCGCCCGAACGGCCCACACCGGTATGGCCGCACGGCAAATCATTTTAAGTGGGGTGGGTCTAGTTCAAAGTATAGATCCTGGTTCGGGTTGATTCGTTGTACCACTTTATTCATATTCCGATGACAGGCGGTTAACCATAAGTAAGTGAACCAGATCGATTAGATACAGTTCGACGTAAGTAAGCGGGGGCAGCCTTTCTCAGCAAAGTGGTCTCATAGCACTTCCCTCGGATTTAGCCAACGAAGGAACAAGGTTTCCACACAGTTCATTGATAAATATAAAGAAACCATGTTACGAGTTTTGCTAAGCAACTAGTTAGTTCAATCAGGACTGCCCTGCTGCAATCGTTGGATCACCTGGTGAATGGTCTCAGGCAAGCATTAAGAAGTGCTTTTCTTTTGTATTCCACTCTACCTCGGGAAGATGAGCTTGCCGAGTTTCAACAGCGCCCGAGGAAATGTAAGCGAACAAGGGGGCAGCTTCACGCGGGGGGGAGGTAGCCGTCTTTGTCTTGTTAAAGTGACAGGGCCTCAGCACGGAGTAGTCCTTAGCGGACTTAAGACTTGGCATTGGAAGTGGGATGGAATGGATCTCCTTCCCGCTTTAGTTGCACTTTTTTCTAGGTTGCTAACCGGTGTGGGAGATGAAGCAGATGTTATAACAATATAGAATATATATATATATATATGAGTTTCGAATACGAATGGATTCAGATTTGAGTCAAAAAATGCGGTGAGTACAAACAGATTGGGATTGGGAGAAGCAGAGACTCGACAAAAAGAAAAGCAAGTCATGCTTACTATAAGAAGGAAGCGGGCGGAGACCCGTGCGTGCAGCAGGTGTAGAGTCAGGCGAACTACTCCTGCGAATATGCGAAGATGTTATTTATGAATAGAGACGGCCACTATTGCTTTAGCGGGGACTGAAATTCCTTTATTGATTGAAGTGATGAGCTTTAAAGATATGATTTTCTCGTGTGGATTCTTTCATTGGGCTTGTCCCACGGGATGGGATTCAACAACTCTATCTACAGCACTAAGAAATGGCGAACCCTCACAAGAGCTATATTAAGTCTGTTAAGTCTGACTACGGGACTTAGGGGATCTGATCTCTTCTATTCCGATTGAGCTTATTATGGGAATCTGAGATGAGCTTTCTATAGGTGGAGTAGCACGATTTGACCTGAAATAGTCATCTATCCGCTTGTTCCTGCCACACAGCTTCCCCAAACCGAAGCACCCGACAGAAAACTAAACTGACCAAAGCTTATGCGCCACTCCTTCACCAAAGGTTGACCGTCCCAAGATGACTTTTCTTTTCTTTGACTGAATCGCTTCTGCTTTCTATACGATAAATAGATACTTTCCCAGGACTGGACTATCCTATCCCAGTCTGTCCCTGTCTCCTACTCCGGATGTAGAATGCCCCAAGGCCTAGAAAGAGAAGAGTCACTTTCACACTTGGATTCTCTCTTATTAGAATATTATAAGAACGAACTTGTCCGGCTGGGGAACGAAGGTATACCTTGCTTTTCCTTTTTTCTCGATTAGGTTTGTGTTACATTCACCGGTCTAAGCCTGTCTGGTCTATTCCCGATATTAAGTGATCGAGGACTTACTGCCATCTTCCCGTAGGTTTCTTGAAGGAGTTCTTTCTCTAGTCTTTATAGTTCTTCCCCGCTGCACTTGGAAAACCATGGTTGACATTTTTGATAGGCGGTGAGGTTAGTGCTATTCCCACCTTCGTCTCAGTGAAACTAGGTCCTCGAGGGTGAAAAAGGGTTGATTACGGTTCCCAAAGCTTTAGTTGAGTGACAGAGTGGTAGGAAGCCTGTATTGATAGTCCGCCCTATTGATATTGAGATTCTATCCCGCTGTGGCAGCGTCAAGGAAGAGAAGGTCTCGCCCTAATTGTCTAAGTACCGGAGCTGCAGGATAAGATGGAGCTTACCTACGGCAGTCGAATATCCCGAAAAAGGGTCCTCTCGTGCCTGTCTTGACAAACGTTTGCGGGGATTCGTGATGAAACCTTGTTAGCTGGGAATAGAGCATCCTTTCGCTTTCCAAGGGTACTAGGAATGACCCGTGAAAGACAGGATCCTCTCAGCTGGACACTACCTGGGCCTGTGTATTCGGGAACCACCGGTCGCTAACTTGCTCAACGAAGCATTGCCGGTTTAGAATAACTAGAGGGCTTGCTATTCGACCCCTATCTGTTGCCGGGTCAGTTTCGGCGATTTTTGCTTTTGCGGTAAGATATGACACATGACTCTACCGATATGGCTTCGTATGAAACTCGGTATATTGTGTAGACAGAGTGTGATGCCTGGATTTTTTTCGATCCACTTCCACCTTACCAACAAGATCCATAAAGGGTTTAGCTCCACCCGGGACCGCCCCGCCTGGGATTCGGTGTGAATCTTGCTCTCGTCTAAGCGCTTCAGCTCGCAGGCCAAGGGCATTTGTGGACATTCTCGATGTCCCCGATCATCGCATCGTGTGTAAGCCGAGCAGGGAATTCGGCATCACATCAGATCTGATAGCTAGCCATGAGACAACGAAAGCAGAAGAAAACAAATTCTTATAACCAAAACGTAAAGACACATAGTTGTTACAGTTTTGATTTGAGCTACATACCGTTCGACTTCTCCGTCCTATTCCCCTCCTATGCTGATTCGGATCGGAGTCATGTCGCGCTAGAGACTAGTGCGCATCCGTAGTCACGCTATCCGCCCGCCGCCCATGGCCACCCTTTGCTTGCTTTTTTCCTGTGGCGCGGTCTTGCCTATTTGCTGTGCTTGTGAAATTGGGACAGGGCCTATATCCCATTTGAGCGAAGAGGGCTGCTCAACTCAACAATCTCCTAACCTAAATAAGAGAAGGACGTACGGACCGATCCGATCATGGAATGCTAAGATAAAGATATCAAGCTAGATACCTTCCGATCAAAGCTTCTCCTTCTCTTCCCATCTCGCAAGAAATGGTTGAATAAGAGTTAAACTTAAACTCCCGGTCGCACCTTCACTCTTTGTATTTGTCGGCCTTACTAGCGCTACTGCTAATGTCGGCGTAAGGACTGCAGCTTCTTCTGTAACAGCTTTATTCAACCTCCCCTCGGGAAGTACGGTAAGAGGAAGAGCCTATCTTCTATCTAGCCTTGAGCCCGGTATCTTGATTGCTGCTACTTTGATTTACCCCGAGCCGGTGCCGGGGCCAGCGTCTATTAAGAAGGGGGCTTCTTTCGTTCCTAAATCCATTTAGCCTTTCTCCGGAACTACTTTGAATACCGATACGGGACCCCCTTTCCCAAATCAAATGCAACTGATTCAAGAACAGCAAGAACAGCTGCTCACTCGGTCGTAGGGAAAAGAGTAAGTGATAGTCATCCATCGCCTTGAGCGCAGCCTGGTCTGAGATCGAGCCCTTCTGCCCTTCCTAAGGATTATGGGTCACGAGATTCGAATTAGTTCAAATCAAATATAGGCCCTCTGCCCTGATTCAACTTCGCCGAAGGGGCAATCAATCCTTTGAAACTAGGTCAGGCCAAATGAGCTATTTACGCTTTTGAAAGCTGGGATATGTTGAAGATGTAATATGCACATTACTAAGACTATTGGAGTCACTTTCATCTTTATGTCCGTGCCCGTCTAAAGATCATTTCCGTAAAACAATAGGATAGAAGCATCCCTCCACATACTCACGAATTGGATTTGAACCAATATCAAGCTACTTGCCCTTTTCCTTAATAGACGGCCAGTGAAATCGGACAAATTGAAGAAAGCACGTGCTTTGGGCTTACTTTTTTTTTCCGCCCTAAATCCAATCTCAATGTGCTACTTTCTCAGAAAACCCGTTATTTTAGTCATCAGGTGACGGCATATCAAAAAGTCCCACAGCTGAGTCAATAGCTTCTGATTTCATTCCTGTTTATATCCCAGTCTTCATCCTATCTTATATAGACGCAATTTGCAGTTCAGTTCCTTAGCAAAGGAATTTCCCCGTAAACAGCCGTAATGCCAACGGAGGGAGCCTCCAACAGCCTAGTCTTTCTTGCTTTTTTTCCATCTATTTTTCCTATTCTTCTTTCAAACAGGGGATTCGGGCAAAAGACTAGCAGCCTAAACAACAACAGGGCATTCTAACAAAGCAAAGAGAAGGGCGCATTCGAGGGATGCCTAAGAGCCTAGTTGTCAAATTCCTTCCTCAGAGCCTATATATGATGCAAGCCCCTCTTTCTGCTACTCCTGCTAACACCGCTTATTCCGAAACAACCAATTTTGATTCAATTGTGCAAAGAGATCCTTCTTCCTTCTCTGTGCCCTAGTGTCAGAGCTAAGAGTCAAGCGTGAAAGGAAAGCTCTCTCTGTCGCAATAAAGGCTGCTACTGCTAGGCTCTTAGATGGGCTTGTTCACGAATCTCCTGCGTCGAGAAGAAGCTGTTTTCGCACCTGAATTAGAATACGCTGCTTGGATCTTTGCACGACTAGGCTCTTTGCCTTCTGCCTGTACTTTTTATTATGCCTTCAATGGCATCTTCCTAATCTTTTATCTATTTCCTGATTTGATGCAGTGCGGGAAATTGGCTTCATGATATCCTCTTTAGGGATATGCAGGCTAGAATATTTCCCTTCCTTAGCTAGGGATAAAAACAGGTAACTAAGCAACCGATTTTCTTTTAGGCAGCTAGTAGGAGATCTAAGAGTTAGAGCTTCCTGGCCCGCCCTACTCGAGCAATTTAACTGGAATCTTTTCTTGATCTTATTCCCGATCTTGTTCCTTCGTAACAGTAGAGCTCCAACCTATATCTCAAGATATCGCGTAAAAAGTATCTTGCTATTACCTGGAAAGTTTTCCATTCGTCTCTCTTATTTTAGTCTCCTGTTGTTCGCCTTTCATAACAGCCAATTCTGGCTAAGAGCCTATTTGTCATTCATATTAATCCCCATCTTCTTTGACTATATTATATCATATGGATGTCACTGAATGCCTTCCACTGCTTATTCCCCAGCTTCAAGTTTTGATGCTTCATCTCTCCCACACTAGATTGTGTAGCCTATGCGCTAGAAAAGCCCACGGAGCGGTTCGGTAAACTGAGCACAAAGCCAATACGAGAAGGAAGGGGGAGTATCCTTCTAGCTTTCAATTAGCAACAGTCAGAACGGATCTTTTAGCCTACCGGTGACCGGCTCTAGGAGCTCCTGGGCGGAGGTGTCTCGATCCACTATCTGACTGATGTAAAGCTTGCTTGCCAGAATCAAGACTGACTCTTACTTTATATAGTATTTTCATAGGAGGAGGAAAAGCTTCTTTGACACAATGACATTCTTCTTTTACCACTCATAGTCTTGGTCTCGGGGAGTAGCAATCCAAAGATTTAGAGGAGCTTCTCTATGCTGCCACTTAGTATTCTCATTAGGCCACAGAAGTGATGATAAAGAGTGTCTAAGAGATTCTAAGTGTTAAGGTAAACTATCCGCCCAGTGCTGTCAAGAATAGGTTGACCTGAGCCCTCAATAGCCCGAATCTTCCAATCTTTCGCAGCCATCTGGAATTTGTTCCAACCATGCTCCTAACATACCGAAAAACCCGCTGGTAAGCGATTCAAAAGTATGAGTGGGGGTTCATTCATGATAGAGATAAGAATGATTAGCAGCGGTCATAAGAGTAAGAATCTTATGAATCTGCTGTTTAGTACACCCATCAATAGAACAGGGATATATCGATGTCAAAGCCATGACCTTAGGATAGCTTGTCTCCATATGCGAGATCGATAGGAACAGACTTGCTGGAAACGGCTTTTTAGGAAAAGACTCCTTTGGCCTAGGCTCACCTTCTAGCTCGCTAAGTTCTGCATAACTCTGTACGAATGCTTTATTGACGAACCTTTTAGAAGGCTTAATCGTTTTTCCCTTTCCAAACAACTTCTTTAAAACAATCTCTATCCGACCATCTTCTCACTCTGCTATGAAGAAGAAAATAAGGTTTTGAACTGCTTTTAAAAGAGGGTCTTTCCCTTCTAAAATGGGCGATTTCTGGTGTGATGCCGCCTTCGGCAGACGGAGATCTCATATCGGTCCTCTTGGGAGAGACTAGAGATTGTTCAGGCTCTTCTTACACTTATCCTAAGTAGCCTTGGATATTTGTAATGGCTTGTTGAACTTATCTTCTTTTTCTAGGAGATCAGGACCGATATGAGAGTCTATTCTTCTAAAGCAATCTTTGTCCAGTTAAGTTTTTTCTAAATGACTACATTAGCATCACGGGGAAGGCAGTCTTTTTAGGATCTAGCTTTCAGACTAAGCTAATTATGAAGTAATGCTAATAAGTTAATGGTTTGAAGAGTCTTCTTTTCCTTGCGAATCTAAAGATTCAGGGTGCGAATTGTCTGATTTTACGTGAGAATTGGCTGACCGAATCAAGACGGAAGGAAGACTTTACTTAAAAACATTATATCCCTTACGCTAGCTTGGCTCCTGTCCCAACGCCTGTTAGGGTCACTACTTTCATTCCCTAACTAGGTTCCTAAATCCTTCTTCAAGAGAGAGAGCAAGCCTTAAGTTAGATAGGGTGTGTCTCTTTTCTTTATGCTGCTATTTCCGAGCGTGTTTCAGCGGGGGGACCTTTTCGTTCATCGGTACACTCAAACCTAGAAGAGAATACCTAGGGGGAAAGCTTTTTTTAGTAGAGTCGTCTTGTTCGGCTCTATGTAAGGGTTTTGTGGCCTGCTTCGTGTGCAACCAGGGGCATTGAACTATCTGAATTGTTCTCGGCACTAATGTTGGGCATCCGAGACATGTCGGAGAAAGAGAAGTTGTTTCATTTCATTGAAGGCCTTAAGCCTTGGGCGCAAGCTGAGCTCCATCGATTGCGAGTTCAGGACTGAGCTGAGCTTCGGCCCAAGCTGCTGCAGAGCGCTTGCCTTCACTTAGAAACTCTACGCCCTCTATTATAGTAAGGCCCCAACAAAAAGAAGGAGTCGACAACTGGGGGAAGTGGTGGAAAGTCTGTTAAGACCGGCAAGCCCAAGAGTGGGGGAGCCGACAAAAGGCCTCAGTATGAAAAAGAAGCTACAACGTCTCGGACGCCCAATTCATCTAGTGTCAGGCCAAAGACTATTGCATGCTTCTTATGTAATGGGCCTCATAGAGTGGGAGAGTGCCCTCATAAACAAGCTCTAAATGCTTTCTTCTGTGCCTAGTGCTTCGCAGGAACAGGAAGAAGAGGACGAGGAGCCTACCCCTAATTAATATAATAGAAGGTAGGTGCCTTGCGCTTGCTCAATGCCGTAAAGAAGCAAGCCGATGAAACAAAGAAAGCTCCTCAGAAGGGCCTTCTGTATGTTGATCTCAAAGTCAATGGCAAGGCCACCCGTGCCATGGTTGACACAGGGGCCACTCACAACTTTGTCTCCGGGCCTTACCTTATAAGGGCAACGAGATTGGGCTTGAAGTTGGAGAAGGACTCAAGCCGTATGAAAGCAGTCAATTCGGAAGCGCAACCTACTCATTTACTAATAGATAGGGGTGGCAAAGATTCTTTTGATATAGAGCGATGGTAATCCATGATCAAGGAAAGCCCAAGTGTGGTGTATTTACGCGACCGGTCAAAGAGACAGAAGATTGCTTCCTCTATATGTTCAGGCAAAGGAGACCAGCTATCAATACTCCCGAAATTCGCCATATCAAGTCATGTCCCTCTAGTCGAATCAATAGAGTGATTGAGAAAGGCAAGAATGAGGAAAGCATTTAGGAGTGATCTTTCTCGATTTCGGAATGGAAAAGGTTGTTTGCAGGAAAAATAGGTGTAACTAGAAATTTTTTAAGAAAAGCAGCGTAGAAAGTCTTGCTTACTCTCTCCTCTATCTAAGTAAGAGAAGGTAAGGTTGAAGCTCATAGGTAGTAGCCTCAGTCCTAAGAAGCTCCAATCATGCTACTTCAGCTATATGCTTAACACGTTGAATTCGATGCTTGACTTCTTGAAATCGATGCATATTTCTGCTTAACGCCCTTCTTCTTGACAATGGGGACTTTCTTTGACAGCCATTCTGTGTAAGGGATTGGCCTGATTCATTTAGCATCCAAGAGGCGCTCGATTTATTCTTTCACCTTTGCTGTGATCTCAGGCCGCTAAGAAAGTGAAGGATTCTACAGCGAGCACTGGATCCCCTCTGGCTGTGGGTCAATTAGGACACTCCATGTCGATGCATTACTGCCAGCTGAAGTCAATGGCTCATTGCTTTTGATGGACGGCGGGTTTTCACTTTGGAGGTTAACTGTCCTTGCCCCCTCTCTGGTTGGTGGAATGTGTTCACAAGCTTCTTGGCTTCTAGTATACCTACTCTCATGGAAGAAGGGCGTAGCTACGTCTCCCTCTGACCCGGAGGAAGGATAAAGTCTGACGAACCTTATCTTTATTGCTTCCGAGGTCTGCCTTCCTTGATTGAGCACTAAAACTGGCACCGGTGGTTGCATATATAAGAAAAGGGTAGATCTCATTCTCACTAAATCTTATCTACGTTGATATACATATCATCGGACGGAAGTCAACGCAAAATAAGCGGCTTCATCCACATTGAGGGTCGGCTTGGTGAAAGGCGTGATGCTATCGTATATAAGGAATCGCCTAGCCAACGCTCTACTTACCAACTGACCGACTGGACTACATATGTAATACGATCGGACTACAGATTACGTGCTAAACGGATTAGGCTGAAAGGCAAGGATGATACGATTATCTACAAAGGTGGAAGGAGATTCGCACTTAGGGTGCGAAAGACCATTCCCTTAAATGAAAAGCACATAAGCTCGCTCTACTACTTCGAATACGAGAAAGAGAATAGAAGACAAAGAGATTCATTACGGATTGGAATGCTAACGATTGATTCTCTTTTGGGCTCTTACACAGAAATGAAAGACTGACAAGACGAATGGGAAGAGAAAGCAACTCTGACTCTTACAGTAACCAACAAACTAGAATCACTTCAATAAGTAATCAAATTACTTGCTTCGGAAGGGGGTGCACGGGCTAAAGGAAAAGCCAATGCCCCGGATACGACCGGAATTTACTTGGACTACTTCCAAGGCTTAACGTAACGACTTCGACTTCCTAAAGAAAGGTATCAGTCTCAGAAATTGAGGTAAAGGTGCGATAGCCAGATAAGCGTAAGCCCGTGATTCGCCTTTACAAAACTGGAGCCTGTTAATCCTTTTTAGCCTGTTGTAGTTCCTGGCTAGTAAGGAGATTGATAAGGAAAATGTTGATGTGAATGTTCAAAGGGGGCCGGATATAAAGTTGCCATGGAATTTGGTTGGTAGGAAGTACGTTAATAAAAATGTGAAAGGTGGTGGTAAGCAACCAGTTAAGCCTACAGCTTCTGGCTCAAGGGTTGAGGTCTTGAAGGAGATTGGTTCTGAAACGGAGAACCTTGTTCCGAACCTTGTCTCATGTTCGAGGAGGAAGTGAGGAAGAAACAATACCTAAGTTAAATTCTGGATGGCTATGCAGAATGAGATCTCACAGCTTCTTCCCCTGCCAAACAACCTGAGGCTATTCAGACTAAGGATAAGGGCAAAGCCAATGTTGATGCAGGTCCTTCTGCAAGTGCTCCCAATACTGCTGTGGCAAAGTCTGCTGCTAGTTCTGCCACTAAGGCTAATGCTGTTCCTGTGGCTAAATCTATGGTGACTACTCCTGTTAATCCACAAGTTCCTCTAGTCCTAGTTCTCATTCTGTGGGTATTAAGCCTAATAAACAGGTGGGGAGACCTAGGCACCGAAGGCGCCGAGCTTAGCGAGGTGGGAAGCGAAGAACTGTTCTTCTACTTGGCGTGGCATTCCTTAGGGTGCTCCGTTATTGCCCAATGGGCAACAATGGCTCGGGCGAAAGAATCCAATTTTTGAAGGTTAGATATTGGGCCTCTTGCACAGTTTGCTACTATTAATCTCACGGATGATCTGTTGGCTCTGAAAGAGTGTGACTTTATGGTGGAAAATGGATGGAATGTAGATTGGCTTATGCCATTTCTGTGGTCAAGCTTCCCGTTGAGAAAAGGATTTGTGGTTATGAAGGTCCTTATACTGAGAAACTCTTATGGTAAAAATACCTACGGGTGACTTTACTAACTGCCTATCACTCTCTTTTTGATCTCCCCGGGACTTTAAATGGAAGTTACAGTTGCCTCCGAAGCTGAGAACCTTCCTATGGCTGATCGGTCATGGTAAGCTGAGCAGAGAGCAAAAAGGCAAATGACTAATGACCCTAGAGTTGCTGTCATTATATGATTGAATCTGTGAAGCATATTTTAGGGCTGCTATGCGTGTGCGGAATAATATTTCCGTTCCTTGTGACTTGGCTCATTCTTTTTATTTGGATTTCAATGGTTGGATGGTTCTTAACCTAAAATCTAGGACATGCGTGCTTCAATCTTTCCCTTGGAGTCTGGTGTTTACTTTCACTTTATGGTATTGTTGGACACACACAAGCTAACTGTGTTGATAATAAGGCTAGTGTGCCTATGGATGCTGTTAATTCTGTGAAACCTTACAGTGATGTGCAGATGGAGCCAATTCCTAGTCCAACTACTGCAAGTTCCTCTAAGACTGCTCCTGTTGAAAAGAGATGTCTTGAGAAGCACTTTGAAAAAAAAGATTTGATCTTGCCAAAACTTTTCTATTCTCATGCGACTCAATTACTCTAATACTGCTCCCGAGGTTATTGAAAAAGGGCTTGGCCACTGTAACTTACAAAAAGGGACCTAAAAAGAATGTTAAGAGTAAGTCAAAGCCTGGGGAGAAGTTGAACACAAAGGGGTCTCGATTTGATCCCACTGAGGTTGATGAGTCTAATTTGGAAACAGCAAAACCTGTGGCTGAAGAGGAAATCCCTCCAATTGTTAAGATATGGCAAGGCAAGCAAAAACTGCGGAGCATTCGGCTAAGGCTGCAAGTGTTCACCCTGACTAAGGCTGCTACTTCTGCAGCTGGTTTGACTAAGGTTAAAGGGAAGGGTCTTGCTAGTACTAGTGAGCAGGCACCTGCTCCTTCTCAGGTATGTACTCTTACTGCTGTAACTAGTTCGAAACCTGTTGTGAAGGGCCTTAGGAAACCTAGTAGGCCTAGAAAGGCTCTGAATGAAATTACAAAGGGTATCCCTTCGTAAATAAAAGGAAGGTTGTTACCAGTAAAAATGATATGAGTTCTACTAAAACTAATGTGGTAGGTGCCAATCCTATTTTTCATCCAGGTGTTACAACTTTACCACCTAAAGCGGAAGATGCTAGTATTTATATTAGTAACACCATTGTGGATGCTATAGCAAGTTTTGGCGTTGGGGATCTTTCTATGGAATTACAATGTCCAAGTGTGAGTCAGAATGTTATGTCTGCTGATGATACTGTTTCTGGTAGTTTGGTTGATGCTGCTATGGTCTCTACCAATTGGGGAGAGGCAATGAACACTACTTGTTAGGGCGACTTTGGCGCCTTTGCTTCCCAGCTTATTTATTAATGATGTTAAAGCTATTAGCGTGGAATGTGAGAGTGAGTCCCTTGTTAATGACTTAATAAGAATTCATGCCTTTGATGTTTTGGTTCTTTCTGAACCTAGAATTAGTGTATCCAAAGCTTTGGCCAAAAATGGGACAGGGGTCAAGACTTTGGGCTTTTCCGGTAGCTTCATAGTTGATGCAGTGGGTTTTTTCTGGGGGGTTGTGGATTCTCTGGAACCCAGATGTGGTTGATTTACGCATTGTTGATCACACCAACCCAATCTCGATGAAAAAATAAAAAGTACAAGCAACTACATCTCCTTCGGACCCTGAAGTTAACTCTAGTCTCTCTCTATGTTAATTTCTCTTTAGCAAGAAGCCCTGTGAAAGCCATCTCATATAAGATAGGAGATAGTATACCTTGAATAAGTTTCGAGATGCAAGAAAGCAAAGAGGTAATAGGCGCAATCAGGCAAGCAGTTAAGCGACTTCTGTCTTCAAGATATGCCTTTTTTTTTCTCTTTAATACTCTAATAATAAATACAGGTGAGTAAGGAAGTGTCGTAAAGCTCCTGCCTTTGGATGGACCATAGGCCTGATGCTAGGAAGCACGAAGCTAGGAGAGTTCGGGCATTAGAAGGAAGCTAAGGCAAGCAATCAGTACACGAATCCCTTCCTCTAGAAGGAGTGAACCCGACCACTGAACGCTGAAGTTCATACTGATCTACGAACCACCCTTCTCTTTGATTTGTCCTTTAAGGCCTCTCTTAAGCCTTTCAACGATCGTTTAGGTAGCCCCCTTAGGACTCTCTTACGCAATTAGTAGGGCACTCTACTCTTTCCTGTAGGAACAATAAATAGCCGACTAGTCTGTTACACAATCTTATGGTATATCCGGTTTCTTTCCTTTATGCTCTATCTGGTGTTGAATTTCTTTCCCTAATTCCCCTTGTTAGCGCAATAGGAGTTCCTTCTGGATCGCCCTTTCCTTTAGAGCGAGGTCGAAAGGACATCAATTGCTTTCTTTCCTTTATGTTTGTATCGCTTAACTCCAGCAACATCAACTCATCCCCCGCCCAACTCTTACACAATCAGTTGTGGAGGACTCGGATAGGTCCCCCTCTTCTGTATATTCTAAGTAACTCAGAGATAGAGCTAGTATTGGACCACGACCTTTACTTTATTTGACAAAACTAACCTCACATAGATTTCTTGCAAGAAATGGGCCGATACAAGACATTCCTACGCGGGAGATAGCCCAAGAGAGTAGATTTGCACGTGGAAGAAATCCATATAATAGTATGGCATAATCTATGATTCAAATACTCAAAAAATGACCAGCCTTAAAGAAGTAGGGCTGGAGGCACTTATCTCACCTTGAAATAAAGGAAGGTAGGCAGATATGGAAATCCTAACAAAACCAAACGCACGCCTACTCTCTTATTTAGAACCAGCAAGGCGCTTTGCCTTACCTATGATGCGGAGATAGAAGGCTACTTCCCTGCCCTGAGAGGAGGTATCGGAGACAAAGACTCGAAAAAAGCCTCTCTTTGTCCCACTTCTGAAATCTAGTGTCAATCTCCCCCCCCTTTCTCTAATAAGGTGTGGAAATGCACTCGATCTGTCCATCCTCATACATTATTCTAGTAAGGCAGCGCTTTCAGGCTAGTATGATGTTTCGGTACATTCTTCCTAGACAGGTTTTCATACCTTAGATGCCCTTCTGTTCTTACTAGTACTTGATTTGACGTGACAGGCCTCACACTGACGATTCTTCTACAAGGAGATTGCCATTGAATAGATAGACTGAGATCTGATCAGAGGATGCTTCTCGTTCATGCCCCTTAATAGAAGTATAGATGGAAAAAAAATGGCTTACTCATCGCCCTATTAAGTAAAGGGGGATCGAACCCTTTCCCAAACTATGGATAACACGGGACAACCAGCGGGATTACCTCAATGTAGGGGGTAGCGGCATTCACAGATTCCGATGATAACTTGCTTATGAGTACTGTTTTCTCACACGGAACTGCTATTAAGATGAATAATCGACAGAACGGAGCACTGAACTAGAATCAGACTGATGCGCCACTTGCGCTCTCTTTGAGGGAGGGCTTGTGACAGGGTGAAAGCTGCCCAACCCAAACCAAGGGCGTTAAGCCAACAACTATGTGTCCCAGGGCAAAGGGGAAAGCACGGATTCAGTCCAATCGGGCAAAGTCAGGTCTCAGGTCACCTGAAGGTGTCAGTTCACATGCGGGTTTAAGAATTCCTGAGGGCGCCCATTTGTTCAAGCCAACAAGCTGGATACTTGACCTGCGCTTCGAGCTCTTGAAGTGAGTTTGCTTTGCCTTCCCTCTCGCCTTAGGATCTAGGTAGAGAGAGAGCATTGGGGGCTAGTCCACTCGGGGATAGATGTAAACAAATGCTCTCCCGCTCTCAATAGAAAGATCGCTGAGCTGGCCTTTTCAATCTAGAAAAAGATGGGGTGCTTAACGCCCCCTCCTACGAGTCAGAATCAAAGGCCATAAAACGTCTAAAAACGGGCATAGCATCAACCTACCGCTACAGATACCGACTAGTTCGCCTTCAAGCTGCCATCCTGGAAGAAGGAATTGAATCGACCAATTAACCAATCTCAGGTTCACGCCTGAAAGCAAAAGCTGGGCTGACTTCAGAGCCCGGTCACTCCGATTGATTGCCTACAAAATGAAATATGAAATGGAGCTTAAAAGAGGGCTATAATGGGAACTGAACTCAAGACCTGGTCTTTCCTTCTATCGTGCCTATCTATCTATGCGGCTCCGTCTACTCCGATTTCTTCTCGTCCCTTGTATTGGGCTACCCGAGGTATTTCTGACTGCCTAAAGGCATAATATAATAAAGTAAAGAAAGGCATAAATAGAGTCATTCCTCTTCTAGAGGATCCAATCCAGATCCAGTATATGTCCAAGACGGGATCTCTGCCCGAGGGGGATAGCAATATAATATAAAGAAGGGCGCCCTATCTTTTCCCTACTTATAGAGAAGGTTTTTATCCCTCTGGTTGAGTTGCTTGTTATCCTTGGCTAACAGTTAGTTGAATAATTGGTATTTCGCTTTCCGTTTCGGATAAGAAGAATCGGGATTTCAAGTGCGGGATCTACCCCAAGATCGGGAATCACTTGGAGAAGGGATTCCTCTTCTATCAGATGAGAACTAGAATTCGACTGAAGCATCTTTGAACATTCATTCCACTGAACTGTGACCTTCAAGCGCCATGCCACTAGCTACCAGTCTCAGACGCTTCTTCGGATTCCACTTTGAACATTGAACAACAGATTCTGTCAAAAGAGACAGGGTGAACGCCGCACCTATAAAGGGAGGACTTGTTTTAGTTCATGGCAAGGAAACAAATTAGAAGACTCATTCCACGGAACAGAACAGAACTCCGTGCTGGGAGATGATTTTCACTGGGCCAAGTGCTTCCCGAATCCTGTCTCGAATCGGGCTTTCCGAAGACTTTTTATTTGAGGCATTCAGCCCGAGGGACTTTGGATTGAGTGGTTCCCTTTCCTTGTCCTATTGATTGAGTTTGCTCCAGGCAAGAAGGGGGTAGAAAAACCTGCAGTTTGTTGCTCTCGCCCAAGCTACGAAGAGGTTCTTCCCATTATGCCATTATGCAAGATAGAAGAGAAAAAGCAAATCCAATTTCCCTCTCTCAGTTCAGTCTTCAAGTTGCTTGAAGAGAAAGTTGCTCCCCTCTTTCCCCCATATTCTAATTGATGGCCCCAACGAATGAT